CGGAGCGGGTGTACAGCTTCGTTACTTCAATTATATTTTGGAGTGGTTTCTCAAGTTGAAGGAATTTGCCAGCAGCTTCTGAAGGATCAAGCCCATCAATTTTCCATCAACAGGTGAAAGCAAAGAAAATATGTACACGAAGATAAACTTGATTTCTATCTAAATCCGTGTAAGCTACCAATTTTGCTAGAATCTACCCATAATAAAAAAACTTCGTAGAAATTTTGCATGGAAATGATAAAATATGATAAGTAGATATAGAATTAGGAAAGGATCTACTAAATATAAATATTGCCACTTATCTCTGTTTTACTCACTTGTCTCTGTTTTACTCGTATGTTATTGGCTGGACAATTCTTGGAAATTGTGGTACGGAAAGAGCACATTATTGACGTAACTACCGATACGGGGAAACCTCTGCATTCCCGCACACTCGCAGGACGCCGCGAAAAACAATTATGATATCTCCAAATTATTCGTTGATAGCTAAACTGTTTATCGAACGAACCACACTCCTTCATATACATCAGGAGTCCATTGATGGAACGGAACGAGAGAAAGTTTGGACGCCGTCCCGGCTGTAACAGAAGCAGTGGCGGTATAAATTGCAACGAGATACTGACTAGATGGTAGTGCACCTGCTGTTTTATCAAGCTGAAGCTGTCCGCCAGAAATTCCATGCAACGGGGAAAGACCATATAGTAAAAAAGATGAGCTAGCTCCACCCATCAGTAGAAATTTCGTAGTTGCTTCATTCGATCTTATATCCTTTTTAGTATGTCCAGACAAGAAACAAGAAGATAGGCTTGATAACTCCAATGCCACATAAAGGGTGACCAAATCGTTTGCCCAGCAAGGAACCATTCCACCCGAACTTGCAGTTAGTAAAAAGAATAAGAATTCTGCCAAAGCCGTTTTTGAGCATCGTATGTAATCAACTGATGACAGAACGGATAGTAGCGAACAAATCAATAGAAAAAATCTAAATATATAGCTGAAGTTGCTGATCCGATAATTTACGGAAGCAACGGAAACCGATTGGACCTGGATCCCCCATTGACATAGTGAAGCAATCGTGCCAATTGACATAGATACTAGTGAAATTCGGTAAAGCAAAGTTGTATTTCTCCCTTTGTTTGATAAATCGATTACAATAACTGTAATTAAACTGAGAATTAAAATACGTTCTGGCAAAGTTGACAGATTACCGAGTAAAAAGAGGAAATCTGGGAACGTAAAATTGGTGTAATTCATAATAAAAATCGGGATAATATTTGAGAATAGATAACCTTCCGCCACGTTTTTTCCCAAAAAGGAATTAGCAAATTAAGTACTCTTATATCTACGTGACCGTGTAAACCGCAGCGGCGGAATATTCCTATTTATTTTCCTCCACCCAGTTGATTCGGTAATCAGCTTTATTAAATTGAGTTGGGGAAGAGAAGCAAATATTAAACATATTTATTTATCGGACTTATATTTCTAGTGAAACAAATGTTAGTGAAACAGATCGAATTAGGTTTAAATGCCAAACCCTTCGATTCATTTCGGAAGAATTAAACTTGCTATACGCAAAGATCGCTTTTGGTAATTCCAGATCAAATCTACGTCGTAGAAGACGTATCGTACTCCTATGTTTACCCGCTAACGTACTATCACGTGAAAGTCGTGGTATATATCTCAATCTACGCAATCCATCTCGATTTATTGAGGCGCTGTAATACAAGGAAAAATTATTCCAAATTTTTATGAATCTGTTCAAGATGTCATCATCTGCTAACACAGCCCAGGCTAACTTACTAACTGGATATCCGTTACTATCGCAGAACTTCCCCTTCTCCAAAAGTTTAACTAGCTGCAAAATTGGAATCCTGGGATAAGTTTTTTTCCCACTCGAAATGCTGTTACAAGAACCCAACATGGTTTCAATCTGGACGTCTTTTGATACTGACTGAATAGTTGACATGTAACCCAGGAATGAAACACAACTGGTAGGTAACAAATTGCTACGTATTTGGATAAATTCAGTTGGATAATGAAAATGAAATTTAAAAAATGTTGAAATGTAACGAATCCATTTTTTTACAAAATAGTGGGTTCCATGAAAAACTATAATAGATTTGTTTTCATATCTTCCAAAGTGAATGCACAAGCTTCGAATGAGGCAGTGGCTGATGCCCATTGCATCTAATTCAGAATTATATTTGGAAACACATTTCTTCTTTCTAATCACGTTATTTCGATCGGCAGATGCAAAATATCTCGGTTGCAACTTATGCATCCGCGTCCATAAAATTGACAATATCGAATCAATTTCGTAAGTGTAAAAATTTTGAAGTAGCATTTCAATACTTCTCCGTTCTCTTTGTTTCCAAGACCGAAATTGAATAAATTTTCCATACGAAGTTTTGTACGCGTGAATAACTATCCTTAATAGATGTGGAAATGGAACATCTTTAATTCGTCGACGAAACAGGCGAACTAGAGCTTCTAGATGAAGATTCTGTGACATCTCGATCTCTAAAACGTGACTAGATTTTGGTAATCTATCTTCCAAAAATAAAAATATTGAATGAGTAGACTGTGAAATTTTTGAATTGTTATTTGTTTCAGCGGCTAGCTGACGTAAAAGAGGTATTCCCGAAATTAGACATATTGTTTGTAGGAGTACGTGGAGATACAAATCCATATTAAGCCGACTGCTTCATCTTCAAACAAATTCTGAATGGAAAATCTCTGAATAATCTTGGTGACGCACACTATCAATTAGACGCTTTGTTGATATTGCACTACAAGCCCCGAAGATTAAATCTATACTTTGTCTATCTAAACAAGACTTACAAGCGATTGAATAAAAATCATCTCTAAATAAAAGAAGAAATAGATATAAGAAACAGTCTCGATTAATGCTAAGCCCTCCGATTCTCTGTGACACATCAAATTTAGGAGGGGATCCAGAAGTTATTTTCGTCACAGTAACTCCTAAACATTATTATATTTCATAGTGAATTTTCTCCAAAGGATTCAATATATTAAATTAGTAGCTAAATTTTAATTATATGGGGGAGATGGAGACGAAACTGCAATTATTTAACCGTTGCGTTAACGAATGAAGAATCATGCATTTCATTGGGCGACGTGAAACTCGGAGGTAGTAAATATTTACTAATGTAGCAAATACTTACTAATTTGGTTTCTGCAAAGGAAGCATCCACACAAATGAAATATTTATTGATTTGATCCTCGGTGATGTGCCGAGCTGCAACCATCCGTTGAAAAATCGTAGCGAGTTATACTAAATTTCCAACCTGGTGGAAGAACCGTCGGTCAACCCCAACCCCAAATTGAGTTGGGCGGAGGAACTCGGTAGTAATGACGTCGTCGGCTTAAGCTACTCCCGCCCCCTCCCCCAGCTTTTCATCACGCCCAGAAAGATATGTCCAATATCACTTCTTTCGAAAGAGGTTTTGACAGAAAACCAGTAGTCCCTCCGAAATATTCTACTTCTTAAGGGGATGCCAAATACGGCATAGATGTAGAGTATAAGCAAAAGGGAGGGGTAATACAGAAGCACCTGGAAAGATCTGTAAACTGGGCCCATTATATTCTCCTAAAATTCAATTTTTAATTAGAAGCTAATTCTAATTTGTTCGGGCACCTTCGCCCGTTTCAAAATATCACGAACGGTTGCTGTTGATTGAGCCCCTCGCTTAAGTGGAGCAACAATGGCAAATAGGTCCAATTGGGTTTGTTCTTTCCGGGGGTTGTAGAAACCAACCTCTTCAATGGCTTCACTTTCCCTACGAGACTGGGTATCAATTGCAATTATTCGGTAAGTAACTTATCAGATAGGTGGACAGAACGACCCCCCCCCCACAAAACCGTATATGAAACGTTGAATTCGTGCGGCTTAGAGCGCAACTTCAGTTGAATAGGTAACGACTCTATCCAATTGCAGAGAGATACTTTTAACTCATATGTGTATAACGCGGATATTTTTTGACTTATTGAGTTATCTCCTCACGAATTATCTTTTTGTGAAAAACGATACTATACTATACTATAAGGTAAATAAGTAAGATAAGTAGGGAGACAAACCTACCCCCTACCCCTTCTTCCTACCCCCTACCCCTTCTTCTTCTATTTACCTGCTAACTGGATATCGAAATCTCCTCGTTCGTAGATCGGTTTCGCCAATCCTTAGGTTTAGGTCTAACCCCAAGGCTTCTCCAAATTGAGAGTCGGTAGCAACAAAACCCATCTTAGTTGACCCTCAAAAGAAAATAGAAATTTCTCAATTAAGTTTTTTATATACCTGTTATAAATTATAGGTAAAATAAGACTCAGCCGAGGTAAGGTTGTTAAATCATCTAAACCCAGTAATACTAAGCCAACCCTACCAAAATTCAGTTTTAAGTCCCCGGTAAGGACATACAGGGTAACGTACTAGTGAGGCTTAACCGCGCTACTTATCGTAAATAACCATAGATATAGCTTCCCTCCCAAAAATAGAAATAGATTCAATTAGATAGATATTATTCAAGTTTCATTGGATAATTGTTTTTAACAAAATGTCGAATCGGGAACGTTCTACCCCTTGGGTAGAACCGGCGGATATCAGACTCCGCAGAAACAATATCGATGTTCGAGTCGCACGTTGCTTCTTACCATGTCGCTTCAAGCGAGGTTTTACCGTAATATCTAAAAACCGAGAATTAATTTCCTATTAAATACTTATTACCCCGGTATCTTCGATTAATCCTTCTGGTACAAACTCTGTGATGCAAAGTGAAGTTAAGCAGACTAGAACTTACCCCAAACAATTATCTGTACAGTTTATCAAATTAAGGACTTGATTTTTCCTTAGCCGCATACGTTACATCAATTGTAATTTCTGAAATATCGTTTTGCTTTGCAAAGACTTCGGTATTTTTCTTGGTTCTCCCCCTTACGAAACCAGGAATTCTATTTGGTTCCGACTCAGCTTCGGGAGTCCAATTAATGTTTTTAATATCTGTTGATAGAGACTTGGTGCTTACCTCTTTGGTGTCGTGCCCCCCAAAAACATCCGATAAATGATCTTCCATACCCAGATTAAATGAGTTATAGATTAGATCGGCTATTTGATTGGTTCCTTCGTAACCCAAAAAGGGTCGATATCCGAGAGGGGAGTTCTGAATATGAACTGGTGAAGAAATAACCCCGCACGGAATGTCAATACGTTTGCCGATATGACGCTCCATTTGAGTTCCAAATATAGCGGAGGGTTCAATACGGGCTATCGTATCTCCGACTTCGGTGTGATCTTCCGTAACTATTACTTTATCACATAAACCCTGAACTTGCTCGTTGAACCGTTCTGCGTCATGCTTGCAATACGTGCCTGAGCAACTGACACGAATTCCCATTTCTTTAACGAGTATTTTAGTAACTGAGGCTGCGTGAGTTGCATCACCGAAAATTACTGCTTCTTTTCCAGCTAAATTTTGACAATCAATAGACTTTGAAAACCAAGCTGCTTGAGAAACAAATTTAGTTTGATTGTCGATATATAGTTTATAGTTAAGTCTTTTATCTGACAGTGCGAAAGCCCACACATTCACAAGCTTCCCAATCTGTTCGATAAAATCGGCTGTGTTTGAAATTCCCATGGGAGTTATAGATATGTAAGGCATTCCATACTCTTTTTCCGGAAAAGTTGCTGTCATCAAACCTACTTCGCGATAGGGAACTATATTAAACCAAGCTCTTGGCAAATCCTTCAAATATTTGAGATACCCCCCCTCTGGGATTACCTGATTGACTGAAATTCCCGATTCTCCAGGTAGACGTTTCAATTCGCGACAGTCATGTTGATTGTGGAAGCCTGAGGTAGAAATTCCTATAATATTTGCTGAAGGTGCGATTGTTACGGATCGGTTCAAGGTACTTCGTTTACGAGCCCTATCCAAATGAAATCGAATTATTTGTTCCAAGGTTCTATCCGCCGCTTGAAGCTCATTGACTCAGTGATAATTAACATCCGCGGGAATTACATCAGACTCGGAAGACAAAGAAGCTCGATCTACAAAATTTTGTAGATCCTCCTGTGAAATGCTAGAGGTACACGTAGGTGTCAAAACAATTAGATCGGGGTGTTATTCCTCATCTTTTCGGCTTATATTATTTATAACCTTTTCCTGAGACCCGCGTGCTAATACGTGGCGGTCCGCTACACTAGCAGTTACTGGGGTGAAATCCCTTTCCCTCTCCGACGTGGAACGCATTACGTTGAAGTAGTCATCTCCCAAAGGGGCATGCATTATAGCATGTACGTTCCTAAAAGAACTGGCTACTCGTGAAGTACCTATGTGAGCGGGTCCAGCATACATCCAATAAGCTAATTTCATAATTTAAATTTGGTATCATTTTGTTGCTTCGCGTCATAAGGGGATCTATTGCTATATGTGGCTTATCATCATAATATAAACTGGGAGATCCGTCGGGGGAAACTATTATATCGAGTATATTGAGGGGGGGCGTAGATAGCAAATCGAAACTAGAAATAAGATTTATAAGTTCTTCAATTTCTATTTCTAGTCCACGAAAATGCGGTAGATTTTTTATTCCTAAAAAAAAATCTGGGACGGAAGGATTCGAACCTCCGAGTGACGGGACCAAAACCCGCTGCCTTACCGCTTGGCCACGCCCCACAAATGGTCAGTATGGTGACTATCTCACACTTCGGGTTTCCTGTCAACCGGCTCTCCTTAGTTATTTGCCCGGTACAGAAGAACAGCAACGAGAAAGAATTGGAGTAGTTTCAAACTACTAGTACTTCATAGAATTAGCTAAAGGAGAATACTTCAGCGGAAATCCATTTAGATGTCATTTTGGTCCGGTAAGGTTTCGAGTTTGGTAAATCTTCATCATTCAAATGCATTCTAATTATTTGAATGGAAGGACATATAATAATATATACCCGACGGGTCAACCAATTGAAAGATGATGTGCAACCATGCTCCGTCGGAGAAAAATTACTTGTTACATCACTGGAGAATGAAGATGATAGTTTTGTGTGACACCTATCTGGAAAATTATATTCACCTCAATGGCGCCTCTTTTGCCAAATTACCCGAAGCTTATGCAATCTTCGATCCAATTGTGGATGTAATGCCGGTAATACCAGTGTTTTTCCTCCTTCTAGCCTTTGTTTGGCAAGCCGCAGTTAGCTTTCGATAATAAGTGCTAGGGGGTTGCTTAATTCTGGAATGCCTAGCTCCTTACCCTACTAGGTGAAGGGGAAAGGGGAGGGGGGGGGGCGCTGCAATTCAGGCGAAAAATTAATTATGATAAGTAAGTAGCAACTATCTTATCTGGTTTTGACATGTACAGGCGAAGGTGTCAGCATCGACGTATTCACTTCCACATAGAAAAATAGGATTGAATCCCCACAGTTTACCTGAGGTTGACAAAAATGAATTCTTCAATTAGTTGGATGTTTATACAATTTTTCTCTCCACCTATTGAAATAATAAGAAGAAAACAAAATACTGGATAAAATAAATGGAATTCATTGGGTGAAGTAGCGTCTCACGAAAGCCGGGTTTTCTCTTCCAATTGGGAAGGGAAGTCATATTCGTATGTCCATATAGATATAACAAACATAAATGGTAGATGTAAATTAGGTATTTCAAACGAAATTGTTTCGTCTTCTTCTATCCCCAGTTTTGAAAACATGGAGATGTTATCATGCTTACCCTCAAACTATTTGTCTATGCAGTAGTTATCTTCTTCGTTTCTCTTTTCGTTTTCGGATTTTTATCAAATGATCCTGGACGAAACCCCGGACGTAGGGATTAAATATAAGTCAATGCCCTAGTGATCCCGTTGAGATCAGTTTCTCAATCCACCTGTTTAATTTCTTCAAAAATAAAGGAGAGAGAGGGATTCGAACCCTCGGTACATATGAGTTGTACGACGGATTAGCAGTCCGACGCCTTAAACCCCTCGGCCATCTCTCCAAGCAACAGAGATGTATCTCTCCACAATTTTAACACGAAGTCAGATTGTAAGTCTATACCTGCAATCTACGATACAACTTGTGGAAGGGACGACCTCGCTCGCGTATCACTTGCCAGAATCAAATTCGGAACTACTTCCGAATAAAAGTCTTCCTTTTTTTCGTTTCTTTTGTTGGTCCCCTCCTACTTCCTTTTCCATATAAAAAAACGAATTCGTAACTAAATTTATTGGGTACAAATCAAAAATCTTGTCCGAAAAGGATTCGATATTTTCCGGCCTAGCCAAAATGAATTTGCTTCCGCAACCTAAACTGAAGCCCGATACGGTGCAATAGCCAATCTTGCAGCTAAAAAGCTTGCCGCGGAAGCACCAGTAAGTAGCGAAGTAATTTCACTTTATCAAATTGATGTCACCCATTTCTCCCACCTCCCACCGTTTTTTTCGTATAAGTGAAAAAGAAAAATTAAATAAATATATCTGTTTAATTTTTTAAAAAAATTTCTTAGTATCAATATATATATTTATGAGAAACGATAGAAGGAGGGATAATGAATCTAGAGATAATTGCGCAACTTGCTATCTTGGCGTTGGTAGTTGCATCGGGACCATTAGTAATTGCACCATTGGCAGCTCGAAAGGGTAACCTTTGAATGTAGGCAACGCAATCACGAAATGAATATCAATTTCATATATATACAAAATATATACAGAAACGAGGAGTGGGTGGGGGGGGGGGGGCTCCTCCTACAACCAAATGTAAACACGGTTAGAACGCCTCACCAATGTACAAATAGCTGGTATAATACAATTGTGCCGTGGCGGGTATAGTTTAGTGGTAAAAGTGTGACTCGTCTTATATTGATTTCATTTAGTTAAGGGATCGTTCAAATTGAATCTCAGCTAAAGCAAAAAGCTTCATTTTTACAAAAGTACATCTATTTTTCCTTACTAGTTAGTAGTATGGAAAAGGTGCGCCATTCCCGTTACTCCCGTACTTCGGAAGTCGTACTGGTTAGTGACGAAGCAGAATTATTTTGGTATGCAAGAAACTTGGGAAGATTCCGAAAAAGAGGAATAGGTGGGAATCTATGGGTAGACATCTAAAATATTTGCCTCATCGTCACTGAACCTTGGGGGGAAAAATCCAAGCTCAGAAGTTACAGGTAGATTAATCTTGGTTTATCAGGATTATCAAGTCAAGCACTCTTTTATTTTTTGGTTAGGCAGTACTAGTTGCTTCCGACTCGGTGAGAAATATTTCCCTAAGGATTGTTGGAAGTAGAAATAAAGAACGAAGTAAGTGGAATAAAAATTAGTGAAACTAATTCTTCTTCTCAAAGGATCATCTAAGAAGTATATCCATGCTATACGACCAAAACGTAAGCAAGACTGACATAGATTTTATGGAAGCCATTTACTCAAATTGGGACGGCTCTGTCCTCCTCGAACGGGAAAAGAAAGAGGAAGCCCCCATATATTTCGATGTGGAAGAAGTCTTGATCCCCGTAGAAGTAATTTCGATATATACTCCCTTCGTTTGAAACAAGGGAGACAGTCCACCCATTTTTTGACTGTTCCATTTAACTAAATATATGCAGACGGATTCTCCGCCAGTTTTGCACTATCTAACCTTCTTCGATTTCCATAAGGGAGCCGAATGGGCGGAAACTTCCATGTTCGGTTCTGAATTAGCGACGTCATAACCATTTGTTGTCGTCGACTATAACCTTTAGCCTTCCAAGCTACTGATGCGGGTTCGATTCCCGCTACCCGCTGGTGATGCCGAGAATCCTGGAGCCCTAGTTAAGTTAACCCCTTCATCCGTGGATTGGGTCGTGAACAAACTGAAGTTCTTGTTTGTTCACGATTTGGTAACTAATCTGTAAGCGTATTCTATTCTTGGTAAACCAAGAAGAGGGAGGAACAAACGTCCATCGTCTAATGGATAGGACAGAGGTCTTCTAAACCTTAAGTATAGGTTCAAATCCTATTGGACGTAATTCTGTGTTTGAGGTGATTCTATCGTCGTAGATGAGTAGATGAAGTGGAAGTGGTCGGGGGTGGTGAAGGTGAAGCCCATGGGGTTACCCTACTTCCTTCCCCAGGTGGAATCTGCAACCGTATTACTTACTTCTCTTGCAGTATAAAAATTTCCGTTGATTCCTTAATTGCCTCTTTCAAAAGTGTTTCTGCTTGTTCCGTAAATACTTTTGTAGAACGAGTAATTTCACCAAATTGGGGTTTGTTGGTTATTACGTACTCACGTAACTGAACCAAGAATCGTTTGACTTGTTCGACTTCTGGTATATCCAAATATCCGTTGACTCCGGTGTAGATAGTGGCCACCTGTTCCTCTACCGATAATGGGGCTGACTGGGACTGCTTAAGCAACTCACGCAATCGCTGGCCCCTAGCTAACTGATTCTGAGTAGTCTTGTCAAGATCAGAGGCGAATTGTGCAAAAGCTTCCAATTCTGCGAATTGTGCTAATTCCAATTTCAATTTGCCAGCCACTTGTTTCATAGCTTTTGTCTGAGCTGCAGAGCCCACTCTAGATACGGAAATACCCACATTTATTGCTGGTCGAATCCCAGCGTTAAATAGATCTGCTGATAGAAATATTTATCCATCGGTAATAGAAATAACATTAGTAGGAATATAAGCTGAGACATCTCCCGCTTGTGTCTCAACGATAGGTAAAGCTGTCATGCTACCTTCTCCTAATTGGAGACTTAACTTAGCTGCTCTCTCCAAGAGACGGGAATGCAGGTAGAAAACATCTCCCGGATATGCTTCTCGCCCAGGTGGTCTCCTTAATGGCAAAGACATTTGTCGATAAGCTTGGGCTTGTTTGGAAAGATCGTCATGAATAATCAAGGTATGCTGTTTGCGATACATGAAGTATTCGGCTAAAGCTGCTCCCGTATAAGGGGCAAGATATTGCAGGGTAGCTGGGGAATTAGCGGTTTCCGATACTACGATCGTATATTCCATGGCGCCGCGATCTTGGAAAGTGTCTACTACTTGAGCCACAGAAGAAGCTTTTTGACCAATGGCTACGTAAACACATATAACATTTTGACCTTTCTGGTTCAAAATTGTATCTGTAGCTACTGCTGTTTTACCAGTCTGTCTATCGCCAATAATCAACTCCCGTTGACCGCGACCGATGGGAATCATGGAGTCAATAGCAATAAGACCTGTTTGTAAAGGTTCGTATACGGAGCGTCTCGAGATAATCCCTGGAGCGGGGGATTCGATCGATCTAAACTCGGAAGCTGGGATTTGACCTTTCCCGTCAATAGGTTGGGCCAAAGCATTTACGACACGACCCAGGAATGAGTCACTAACTGGTATTTGGGCAATCTTTCCCGTCGCTCTTACAGAGCTTCCCTCTTGTATGGTCAAACCATCACCCATTGGTACGGCCCCAACATTATCAGATTCCAGATTCGGAGCAATCCCTGCTGTACCATCCTCAAATTCCACCGATTCGCCAGCCATTACTTCGTTGAGTCCATGAATACGGGCGATCCCATCTCCGACTTAAGGTACGGTACCAATGTTAACAACTTTCACTTCTGGAACATACCCTTCAATTTGCTTGCGAATAATGCTGCTAATTTCGTCAGGTCGAATGTTTATTACCATTTCTGCCAAAAAATATTACTGGAAGAGGGAGAAGTAAAAATAAAACCCGTTTTACAATGAGATGATAAGATGGAAACTAGTAGTGAAATTGGAACTAGTAAGATTTGCTGTCCATGGCTCTGAACAAACCGATGTGATAATCAATCATTCGCAGGTGCAGTTGATTATCCAGACGACTATTTAGGCTTTCTAGAGCCCTTTCGGACGCTAGTCGAGAAACTTGCTGCCGAACCTGCTCAATAGCGCGTTGCTTCTCGAAACGAATCGCATAATTTTTACTATCCTCCAATCCCTTTAAATCTTCGTCAGCTGCATCAACGAGATCCCGCTGTTCCCTGTCCATCTGCGTAAGTCCATTGATTCGGATCTCATCGGCTTTAACTTTTGCTTGCTGCAAGCGAATACGAGCCTTCTGAAGTTTATTAGAAGCTTCTCTGTGACGCTCCTCCGCATCTCGGATTGTATTCAAAATTGCTTTTTCACGATTTTCTAGAAAATTGATCAATGAAGGTGGATTACAGATCTTCGATTCTCGGAGACTAGTGATCTCTTCCCAAACCGAACATGGATGTTTCGATCCATTCGGCTTTCCTGCCCGTTTTTACCGATAACATTTTTAGCAATAAATCGATAGAATCCAACAGACGTTGTTTTCGCATGCGGGCTCGCCTCCCGTTTCTTTCCTATTGACTAACAAGATTCATCCCGAATATGCTTAGATGGAATAATCAATATTTGAATAAGAAAAAAATTTGAGGACTCTCCCAGATAATTGTTAATTATTTGAGGGCCGCTTTTTCCAAGTAGTATTCATCTTGTATGGGTTGTCTATTCAGCAAATTGAAGAAGATTGGGCTAAATCAACTCCGATATTTATCTATCTATCTATATATCTACCTATAAAAGTATTAGGTATCTATTTCGAGAAGTGGTACAAATCGAAGTATTCCTGATATGGGCGTCATATACCGAATGTGGTGAATAATGCGTTTCCAGTCGCGATTTGGCTTACGCGGTAGGGGGAAGAGAACCCCAGTTTTGCTAAGACTTTAAGCGATTTGGCTTTAACCATATTGACGACAGTCCCGGGAATCGGTTAACAGAAGTGAAAGTTTCGTCGATTACACGGAATGCTCCGGTTCTTGCATAACATTTATTTACAGGGAATTCGTCGGGGTTTTGCACTTTTGCTTCGGGTGCAACTGAGAGAAACAGTTATCCCACTCGGATATACGACTCGCACACACCCCCCTTCCATAGTAAAACAATATACCTAGTACTAAAATTAAGTTAATTAAGTTTATCTCTAAAATATTGGTATTTAAGCCAATACTTGTGGCAAGAGTCCAATCACTTGAGGGAGCAGCAATCTCACTTACACTTCTCATAATCCTTTCCCTCCTGGAAGATTTTGCAAGATTTAGACAACCTCTGGTCCAGCCTGGGAGGAAATGACAAACTCCGAATTCAATATCTTCTTAAATCACTAATTACGTAAACTTATATTGGCTTACCCTATTTGCAAAAACTTCCTAGAGAGGGGAAATAACAAACAGACGCTGCAAGAACTCCGTTCGGATAGATGGAGCAGCAACTTTCTTGCAGGCCCCCCCCAAAAAAAAAATTAGCGGCTTACCGCTGATTCAGAAATAGTTTGGGGAAGGGAAGGGAGGAAGTGCACCAAACTACTTCCTATTTTAAACAAGTTAAACAAATGGATTCGCAAATAACGGAGCTAAAGCTACAACTAATCCATAAATCGTCAAAGCTTCCATGAAAGCCAAACTCAGTAATAAAGTACCTCGTATCTTGCCTTCTGCTTCTGGCTGTCTCGCAATACCCTCGACTGCCTGACCTGCAGCAGTGCCCTGGCCGACGCCGGGGCCGATTGAGGCGAGGCCTGCAGCTAACCCAGCAGCAGTAACAGAAGCAGCAGAAATCGATGGGTTCGTATTAGTCTCCTCCTAATTTATTTACGCTAATCAATATTGCTTCGTTGGGTGCTAACTAGACTCGTCGCAACGGAGACTTCCTAGTAAACGTTAATCGAGAAATAAATTCTACATGAATCTGGTCAAAACTACTAATGTGACGGAACATGCCATATACTTGATGTCGAATTCGGAGAAATAATGAAGTACGAGAAAGACGCATCTATTTCCTACGTCGACCAGTGCGACTTCCTGCCTAACGGCTTCCCGCCTAACATAATAAAACTGGGTCGAAAAAATTTGAGTATTTGGTAATACTAACTGTTATCTACCGAAACAAGTCCATTCTAGTTTCAATCTAATCAATTCATTCAATATGCTGTGACGTAAGTGTAACTGAGATCTAAACCGGTTCAAGCGAAAAACGAAAAACAAGATAAATTGCTTTCCAACTATTTTTTTATATACTTTATAAAAAAAAAATTGAGCTTGGCAATGGTTCTTTTTTTTTTTCCCTATTTGAAATCTTAAGTGGCTGTGGCTCAATTTAAATTTGTAGGGCCATGTGGGAATTATTAACCCCCCCCCCCGCCCGTCTTTCTTATCGCTACTCGGAGTGGAGGAGGAGGCAACACGGGTATCTCCCGTACTGCTATAGTATGATACCACGGAAACGATTTTTTCACACTGCGGCAACCCAATGAATGGTTCCCGAAGAAATTATTTTATGGTTACCATAGTCTTTTGTAACGACTCATTCTAACTGAATTAGTGGTGGCCCTCCGTGGATTCCCCGATATAAGCTGCAGCTAAGGTGGCAAAAATCAAAGCTTGTATGGCACTTGTGAATAATCCTAGAGGCGTCATCGGTACAGGAACAATTGGAGGTACTAGAGAGACGGGAACAGCTACTACCAACTCGTCAGCCGAAATATTTCCAAACAGTCGGAAGCTAAGTGATAAGGGTTTGGTAAAATCTTCCGAAGTGTTAATAGGTAGTAGTACCGGAGTTGGCTGGATATACTTGCCGAAATAACTAAAACCTCTCTTGTGTAAACCCGCGTAAGAATGTGCTACCGATGTAAGCAAGGCTAACGCAACAGTAGTGTTGATATCATTGGTAGGTGCAGCCAACTCTCCATGGGGTAACTGAACGATTCGCCAAGGAAACGAAGCACCAGACCAGTTGGAAACAAAAATGAATGGAAACATCGTTCCAATAAATGGAACCCGGGGACGGTATTCCTCTTCCCCCATCTGGGTCCTAGTTAAATCCCTAATAAATTCGAGAACATACTCGATGAAATTCTGGCTGCCAGTCGGTATGGTTTGCAGATTCCTGGTACCTACAATAGGTAAAGCCAACAACAAGGCGATAACGACCCAGGAAGTTACAAGAACCTGTGCGTGAACTTGGAAGTCTCCTATTTGCCAGTAAGAGTGTTAGCCTACTTCTACACTCGATACTTGATACAGATCATCCATCTCATAAATTCGCAGTTGCTCGATGTGCGTAATACCCCCCTCTCAATGGAGAAATTTATCTGAAATAGTTAAGGTAATCACTACAAATTATCATTATTCCTTCTTCTATAAAGAAAAAGGCGAATTAGTTTATGATGAAATTAGGCAATATCCCCAATTGCGATGTAACTTTTTTACCATTACAAGCTGTCGAGGCAGTTCCGAGCCTTGCCGTCTGTTAATTTACTTCGTAGAACTTCGAGTTTGAACGACCTTCACGAATAGCTAATGTTGGTTTGTCCAATATCCATCGGATTGGGGGTCGCGCGTCGTCATTACCAGGGATTGGGATATCTACAAGATCCGGATCACAATCTGTATCGACAACACAAATTGTGGGAATACCTAAAGTAATACATTCTTTAGGAGCAATAGATTATTCATGTTGATCAGTAATTATCACAATATCGGGTAAATCTGACATATATTGAATGCCGCCTAGACACTTTTTCAATTTAAATAGTTATCCCCTCAAAATCGCCGCCTCTTGCTTCGGAAGTCAGTCGAACCCCCCCGTATCTTCTCCGTTTTGTAAGTATTGAAACCTACGAAGACGCGTTTCTGTGGTGAACCAATTTGTTAACGTACCGCCTAACCATTTTTCATTCACATAGTGACATTGAGATCTTGTCGCAGCTGATGCTATCAAATCAGCTACCTGATGTTTCGTACCAATCGTTGGGAATTCCTTTCCCTCCGCTGCTGCATCAAATACCAAATCACAGGCTTCAGATGAAAGACGAGCAGTCTGAGTTAGATCGAGAATATGGACACCCTTCCGTTCTGTAAATATATAAGGTGACATCCTGGGATTCCATTTCTGGGTTTGGTGACCGAAGTGAATTCCTGCTGCCATCATTCCTTCCAAATTGATATTCCGATTTTTCTGTTGCATCTTCCCCCTCAGGTATGAAAAGCTGTAAATTCGTTTCATTTTAACTAAATTTGATAAATTATTACAATCTGACAATCGATTTTATCAGTTGAAACGCACAGAAACATCATTTGGTATCGGGGAATTCCCTACCTCGCTTCAAGATTAATATGAGGGAAGGATCGACTCAATCCCGTATGGATGAATAAATTGGGGTCGATAGTTTGCTTCTCTTGGTAACCACATAAGTCATATTTTGCTTCCCAAGCCGGGTTCTTGCTACTCCCAATTATTGCAAAATGAAATCTTTTTCGTTTATTCACTTCTAGTTGGCAAACGATTTCTGGACTACCTGTTCCGACGGGGACGGCGTCACCAAGAATAACGTTTTCCTTCAATCCTTTTAACCGATCAATTCGACCACGGGGAGCAGCTTTAGCCAATACTCGCGTAGTTTCTTGAAGACTCGCCTCTGATAAAAAACTACTAGTATTAAGGGATGCTTTTGTCATTCCCAATATAATAGGTTCATAGAAAATTGGTCTCTTTGATACACGATTCATCCGTTCCGCCTGTGATAACTCCACAAGCTCTCCGGGAAAAAAAACATTGGTTATCCCATCTTCCGATGCTGCGACCCTTGATGTCAGTTGCCGAATAATAATTTCTAAATGTTTGTTGGATATTTGTACTCCTTGAGATTCGTAAACTTCCCGAATTTCATTAATTAAAATTAGTTGGCAATATTCCATACTTGTTCCAGCACTTGGAAAGTGGCTCCATAGGTTCCCAATTAATCTTGTAATACCCCGATTCCATCTTCTAAAAAGATCTTCGATTCTTACTGGAACGGAAGCAATGGAGCGAGACTCCGGTAGTTGCTCAACCTTCGGGAGACCCTGAGTGATGTCTCCAGATTTCAACCTATCATACGGTAACGTCATTGATGTATCTCCCTCCCCAATGATGTCTCCAGATATCTTGTGAGGAGCTGCTCCCCGGGTCGCCAGCAGAGTTTTACCAGTTCTGACTAATAAGTAATCTCGGTGAATGGCTACGACCTGACCGGACTGGAGAAATATCCCACTTCTACAGAGAAATCGATTTCTACTAATTAGTAGTCCTAGATTAATTAAAAGGATTCCCCGACTGAAAATTTTTGGTGGCGAATGGATTGACTTTTCCAATAAAAATCTATTTGAAAAAGCATTTATAGGACATTTCAATGTTAATTTGTTTTCATCGATTAGGTACCGATGTCGGTGTCGGTGTTCCGACGTATCTGTGGCATACGTATTTGTCGAATAATCAAGAAAATAATTTCTGAAGAAGGAGGCTTCGCTACTCGGCGCCAAATAAGGGGGAGCCGATAAGTAGGAAATAGCGTATGAAGTCCCTGATAGACCTACCTCTTCAAATTTTAATTGACAACAAGTGAAGCTCGATCTCTCGAATTTAACTAACGTCTCTTTAATATTTAAATTTGGAGACTTTTCTGGAAAAGATTCACATTTGAAACTGGCTGAAACGTTTTTCGGACTCTCGGTTGAACTGACCATACCTGATTCTGAGCAGGGAAAATATTCTTCAACTCTTTTCTCGTAGTTAGTGTTGCTTGAATCAGCAAAGAAATTATTACGGTAAAAGTCAAACGGCGACAAAGTTAGGAAAGATGCACCACGTTCTGACACCGAATGAACAGTAACGCCCCGATATTTGAGAACGAAATCATTGCCGTCGTCGAATAGATTGACTTGAGCGAGAAAGGGCTTGTCGACGGACACCGATTTTTGAGAAACCTGACTGACTCCAAGCCTTCTTGCAGGGGGAGACGCCACTAAATTAACCTGAAGAAAAGTACTGAAGAGATTACTAATTCTCACACTAGTGAGAGATAAGTAGTTCTTTTTTGTAGAAGGGGTCTTATGAAGGTGTCTTCGCCACCCAGCCACTAAAAAAGTTCGAATTAATTGAGTAGTCGTGTGATTAATCATTTCTATTCTCTCACCATTTTTATGGGAGATGTATGGAAAGGTTTGAGCTTTCATGCGTTTCTGCGTTTTCGGGTTATCAACACGGAAGACTTCTTGCACCAAGGAGTCGCTAGATACGTCGTATTTGACAACTGGTCTTACCGGGACAGAGGTCTTTCTTCTCCCGCAAAGTGTAACCGATTGGAGGTAAACCCAATCCTCGGCTTCGATTCCATTAGGAATCATATTACCTGGCTCCATCAAATTAATATTTCGTCTAGGTATATTAGTTGGCCTTTCCGGATTATGGATATATCCAGGTAATACTCTTACCGTAATACCATTTGCTAATGTCTTTTCGATTCGGATTAGTCCACGTATTTTGCTACCAATAGTATCAGTTATTCGCGCGCCTTCTTCTGCGACAGTATTGTCTGCTACCAAAATAGATGATGGGGATTCATATATGGTATAAGACTCCTCGGGAATTAGGAAGGAATTGCCTCCTCCGACTACTCTATACCACGAGCCGTAAGTCATTTCCTCCACCTTACCGTCAGAAGCGAATGTCTTTTTATCAATAGATTCAACTTCTATGGTGCCATATCTCAAAATCCCCGAAGTGCCAGTTTGATACTCAAATTTGTCGTAGATGGCAAATATATCACTTTCAGCCAAAATGATGTTTAATTGAACATCAATATTTACAAAATAGGATTCGTTGAGATTTACCTGTTGTCTTTCCAACAATAGAGAAACGGATTCAGTTTTTTCCGACCGCTCCACTTTGATATTAGATAAAATATAGTTAGACGTTGGAGGTTTTGACCAACTTGAAAAACATTTTGGATCGAGTCCAAATTCTCGGATGCTTTTTTGCGAACCTTCCCAGTTGGCGGCATCGATTTTCTTTCCACCAATTGCTTCAAAAGAATCGCACCTCCTTTCGATAGAGTTGAGTTTGGTACCGACTCGATCCTGATCTTTGTGAAACAAATAGCTTTCGTCAGATTCGCTATAAGCTCCCGAAAGAATCCAGATATGGCCCGCCTCGCGTACGACACGAACGGGATTGCTTGTGCAATCGCGTACATGCCACACAAATTTACTCCAGTGAATTTCTCCCCTTAAATTTGGATAGATAGCTTTTCGGATACGTTCCTTAAGGGGAAACTCTTCGGCTCGCACTTCCGCGATGATTTGCTGCGCCTCAACATACTGACCGCTTCGAATCATAAGTAGACTTCGAGCTGGCACGACAAAATTATGTATATCGCCACAACTTGTAATAACAACAGATGGATCATTTCGACACATCCAAGCAGGATGCCCATGTCGCGTACGTGTGGGGTAAACAAGCCTCCCATCAAAACTAATAAGTCCATTAAACGGAATTCGTACGTATTCTGCGATATCCCCCGTAGATACCCCACCTGTATGAAAAGTTCTTGATGTTAATTGAGTTCCCGGTTCTCCGATGGATTGACCCGCAATGATACCAACGGCTTCCCCCAATTCCACTAAATCATACTGAGCAAGACTCCGACCGTAACACAACTGACAAATCCGGAAAATGCTTTTACGTGTCAAGGGAGATCTCACATATATTGGCTGCGTCGATACTGCTGAGTTACTAGCCAGGCCATCACTAATATCTTGATTACGGGTGGCAATACATCTGACATCCCGGTAGACGTTATCTGCCAGCACACGTCCAACCAATTTTTGATATGATATTGTTCTAATAGATTCTCGTTTATCTCCGATGATATTAAGCAAAGCAATGCTTTTGGTCGTTTCGCAATCTTTCTTACGCACAGCAATGTGTTGAACCACTTCAACGAGTCTGCGTGTTAAGTATCCGGCATCGGAGGTTCGAACGGCGGTATCCACAACGCCCTTGCGGGCACCATAGCAGGAAATGATATATTCTGTCAGGGATAGGCCTTCGCGGAGATTCCTTCGGATGGGTAGATCAATTACTTGTCCCCGGGGATCCGACATCAATCCCCTCATACCAAGCAACTGATGGACTTGAGATATACTTCCTCGAGCCCCCGAAAAAGACATCATGTGGACTGGATTTAAAGGATCGATCATCTTGAAACTTGGATTCATTTCCCGTTTTGGACATTCGCTTGTGGCGTACCAAGCTTCAATTGATTGACGTAACTTCTCCACGGCATGCAGGCTACCGTAACGATAATGCTGTTCGGACACGTAACCTTATTTCTCAGCGTCTTGTACAAGCCATCCTCTAGATGGTACTGCTAGGAGGTCGTCGATGCCCAGTGAGACAGATGCTTTTGTAGCTTGCTGAAAACCCAAAATCTTAACTTGATCCAAAATATTTGTTGTAGATGCAACTCCGAAACAAACGACTAACTTGCCGATGAGTCGCCTCATCGCAACTCTATCCATTGTTTTATTGCAGAATGGCAATTCAGTTTGATTCGTCATTATAGAAACCTCAACTTATATATCTTTTTATCTTGTGGTCTTTATTAATCAATAATTTGAATTTAAGTGATTTATTAATTATTTATTAAATATATATATATATTTAAAAGATTTTTCATTTTTCATTGTTGCGGCTAGATGTGGGCATTTCGTCTTGTGTCATCATATCCGATGCGGACGAAGTGAGGCGGCACACGAAGAAGCTTTCGACACACCTTGCATCGCTTCCTTTAATTGTTGATTGAACAAAATGCGACCAGCCGTGGTAAGTACATGTATACTTAAGATATACCCCCTTTTACACTTTCTAATCTGATAATTATCATAAGAGTGAAGAGAGGTTCCCAAGGATTCATATTGAGATTCAATAGGTAATTCACGAATTTTCGAACTAATCATTTCCAAATTAATTTCCCATCGAAGCCATAAAAAACTACAGAAATCAATTTGATTGGATTCCTTGGCCCTGAGTATGTCGTGGTAATTACCGAAACTGGGTATTCCAGGATAGTAGACATCACCTCCTCCCGCGAAAACGGGGTGTCTGTTTCCATAAATTCCTTGCTTATTCTCAATTGTTAGTACATAAAGACCGAGAAGCATGTCTTGACTCGGGACAGATACGGAATCGCCCGTAGCGGGGGATAACAAATTTATGTGTGGAAACATCGGAAGACGAGCCTCAATCTGAGCTTCGAGAGATAGGGGCACATGAACGGCCATCTGATCTCCGTCGAGATCTGCATTAGACCCCCCACGAACCAATGGATGCAAGCGAATGGCACGTCCTTCTATTAAGATGGGCTGAAATGCCTGTATACCTAGCCTATGCAGAGTAGGTGCCCGATTCAGTAGTATGGGGTGACCCCGCATAACTTCCCGAAGAACTTCCCATATAATGGGATCTCCTCTACGTATCATACTCTTAGCCGCTCGCAGATTACAAGCGAGATGTCACCCAATCAAGTTACGAATTACAAATACTTGAAAAGGTTCAATTGACATTTCTCGGGGTAATCCACATTGATGTAGTGAAAGAGATGGGCCTACGACAATAACGGAACGACCTGAGTAGTCGACTCGTTTTCCGAGCAAATTCTCACGAAATCGTCCCTCTTTACCCTCAATAACCTCTGAGAATGACTTGTAGGGTCTATTATTAATATCCCTCATTGGTTGCCCACGTATACCATTATCAATGAGAGCGTCTACAGCTTCTTGAATAAGTCTTTTCTGACAAACGATTAATCCCTCCGGCGTGAATTCACTGCCCGATAAGAATTCGACAGGAGTATTATTCCGATGAATTACCTTTCTGTAAAGCTCATTAAGATCGGAAGTAACTAATTCACCTTCATACGATTCAACTATTGGCCTCAATTCAGGTGGGAGAACCGGTAAGAGATTTAAAACCATCCATTCTGGTTTCAGGTTCGTCCGTAAAAAGTCCTTCGCTAATTTCATCCGTCTGACCAGAAGATCTTTTCTCCTTTGAATCGTTCGATCTTCCCATTCATTCCCGACAGGCCTTTGCTTCGCCGGCGCCTGCCACTCCAAATATGCGCGACCCATAACACTTTGCAGATCCAAACTAGTTAATCCTTTTTTGACGGCATCCCCCCCGGTGGCGATCTCGTTCCCCTGAAGCGTCTCGTAATTTCGAGTAGAGAGGAAAACAGGAAGCATGTTTCTCCAGGATCGATCTTCGTAATTGAACAAACCCCGCAATCTTAATAGGTTGGGCCTTTCGGCCACGGGCCTAGCAAGAAAAAGATTGGGATAGGTGGGGTGGTACCCCCCCCCCCCTTAGAATCGGACACGAGTGTTTCCCCTCATCCGGCTCAAATAACTAAGCGTCAATTTGTTTTAATTTGACGTTTTTGAGACTTGGTAACACCGTCTCATCAAAGATGAAGTAGTTGCTCATTACTCGGGTTTCAACTTGTTTTTTGTTTCTTTCTCGAGTAGTCTCGGATCCCCCGTATTGATCGATCTGCCGAAGAAGAAGTAGTTTTCCCTTTCCATATTTCTTTTTTAGTTTAGTCGTAGGCTGGAGGTATTTTCCTTGTTCCCAATGCGATCACTTCCCTCTTTGGGTTTCCACTCCACTTCGATGGCTACTAATTCAATCGAATAGGAAAATCGATGCGATGATTAGATTTTCATAACCATATGTAGATGATATTATTTATAAAGTCTCTTCTAATAAAATAAAATCAAAGGATTGTGTTAAAAAGCAATTGAGTTTTATTTCACTAACTGAAATGGAAGTAGTTATTACGAAGCCCAATCGCTGAATTTTTTGGTAAGAATTGACCATGGAGGGGGTCCTCGTTCTGTACGCGGTAGTTTTTATCCCGAGTTAGACAATAATCCTCGATCGACGCGAGGAACATGTCGGTTAGAGGCCTCCCACTTTTGCATGGGATGACAGCTTACAACCAATCTGTAATGATCGACACATACAATCAAGTCACACATCGCAATATACTGGGCTTTCTGGTTCTTTAAGAGGTTTGGCAAGTGGATTTGCAATATAACTAGGAATTCGTCTTAGAAACCACACATGGGTTACCGGACACGCTAGTTTAATATATCCCATTCGGTATCTTCGAACCCGGGAGTCGGTAAACTCAACCCCGCAATGTTTGCAAAAATTAGAATACTCCTCTCCGTTGTCGATAGATCGATAGTTTCCACACGCACAGACACCGCTTCTTATGGGTCCAAGTATCCTTTCACGAAATAAGCCATCTCTCTCTGGTTTATGAGTCTTGTAATGCAACGTGTAAGGTTAATCGACTTGCCCGACGACGTCTCCATTGGGCAATTCCCTTTCAGCCCAGCCACGAATCTGTTCGGGGGAAGCCAGTCCAATCCGAAGCTGTTGATAATTAGTTCGATGAATCATAATAAAAAAGTTTTGATTGATTATTCATGAAAGAAGTTTCAATTAGATATCAAATGTTTTCACTCTGCCTCCCCAAATCTTCTTCAGTTACGAAATTGTGCTCCAGGTTTAAACCCATGCAGCGTAACTCTCTAACTAGCAATCGGAAAGACTCCGGAACGGTATTGGGTTTGTAAACAGGTTTTCCGGTCATAATTGCACTAGGTACTTTGTAACGAGCCTGAATATGATCCGATTTAATTGTAAGCATTTCTTGCGACGTGTAGGACACACCAAAACCCTCTGAAGCCCGGACTTCCATTTCTCCAACCCGTTGTCCCCCTCGTCTGGATCTCCCCCTAAGAGGTTGCTGCGTAACAAGTGCATAAGGTCCGCTGGATCGCGCATGAATTTTATCGTCGACCTGATGAATCAATTTCATCATATAGGCTTTCCCAGTTGTAACAGGTTGCACGAAGGGATCACCTGTTCGTCCATCGATCAATCGACTCTTTCCGGGGTGATCGGGTTCAAATAACCATGGATTATGAGTACTCGCACTCGCTCTACAAGGTTCTGCAAATACTAGTTTTCTGGAAGCTTCCCGCTCGTATCTTTCATCGGAAGGTACTACACGGTAATGGGTTTCTGGAAACTCCCCGGCTAACCCGAGTAGGCATTCGAAAATCTGTCCCACATTCATTCATGAAGGTACTCCTAAAGGACTTAATATCATGTCGACTGGTGTCCCATCTTGCAAATAAGGCATATCCTTTCTAGGTAATATTTTTGACACAATACCCTTATTTCCATGTCTGCCAGCTATCTTATCACCTACTTGTATCTTACGCCTTTACAATATATAAATATGAATGACTTCTGAATCGTCCGAGGTATCGTCTTCGGGGTAGACCCATCTGACGTCAGTGACTCGACCTCTTCCACCAATTGGAACTTTCAGACAGCTTTCTCTCGCGTTAACTAGCTGTATACCGGAAATGGCTTGTAATAATCTCCCTTCTGGAGCACGTGATGAATCTGCCCCGTCTTGGGGCGTCAGTTTACCCACCGAGGCATCTCCAGCCTCTACCCAAGATCCCGATTCCACGAGCCCGTTATCATCTAGGTGTCGAAGTGTATGACTATCCAATTGAGGTATTTGCTTGGTAACCCTTTCAGGACCCTGATTTGTTACGCAGACTTCAACTTCGTGTCTTTCAATGTGAAAAGATGTGGAGATGTCTTCGTATATTAAACGTTCACTAATCAACACCGCATCTTCGAAGTTGTACCCTTCCCATGGCATGTAGGCCACCAGGATATTTCTACCTAAAGCTGATTCCCCCCTAGCGGTTGCTGCCCCATCCGCGATGACTTCCCCGCGTTTCGGTAATTCCCCCGCCAAAGCCGTAGACTTTTGGTGTACACAGGTATTGCTGTTGGAACGCTCATATATTTTTAATTTATTTTTCGTAACACGTAAAACCACATCATTTCCTGGCGCTTCGTCAATTGATAATAGTTCAATTCTATTGCCGTCGATATATCGGATTTATCCTTCTCGTTCAGATACAACTACACTTCCTGAATCTGAAGCTACTTAACTTTCTAACCCAGTCCCTACGAAGCATCTTTCGGGGTTAACTAGTGGAACCGCCTGACGTTGCATGGTGGAACCCGTTAAGGCGCAGTTCGCATCATTATGCTCAATGAATGGAATAAGAGAAGCCCCGACAGAGAAATAATGTAATGGATGAATGCTTCGGAAATCAACTTGTTCCCAAAGGACGCTGAGGAATTCTTGTTGATATCGAACCGATATGAGTTCCTTCTCGCTAGTTCTCCATTGGGATATTAATGAATTTTCAGTCGCTATTCGGTAGTAATCATCTTCAGTGGGAGATGAATCGATTAATTGCTCCTTTTCGGATGATTCCGAAATTTTAAGGTACGAGCTTTGCAAAGATCTGGAATTGCTAACTTCTGCCTGAATAGCTAGTGACGAAATAAGACCAGCATTCATGCCTTCCGATGTTTCGATCGGACAGATACGGCCATAATGACTAAAATGAATATCTCTAGCTTGAAAACTAGCGGTTCGCCGCGTCAACCCCCCAGGACCTACGGAGCTTAATCTTCGCTTATGAACCATTTCCGATAATGGGTTGATTTGGTCTAGAAATTGTGATAAGGGGTGTGATCCGAAAAACTCTTTGAATGTTGCTACTACTGGTGCAGGCGTCACTAATCCCCGGGGCGTTATCGCGCGTTTGCGCCTAACGGCCCTAGATATATTTTGTCGAATCGAATTTTCTAAACGGTTTGGGGCTAATTTCAATTGTTCCTGAGGCAAATCCGCTACAGATCGAACACGTCGATTTTTCAGGTGATCTATGTCGTCGAGGTCTCCCATTCCGTAGCTTATTTCTATTGAGTGATCTGCGGCTGCTAATACGTCTTGGGGTGGCAAAAAATGTTCCGTTTCGGGTACATCAAGAGTTAGTTTGATGTTTAGGTTTCGTCGGCCAATCCGCCCTGACTCACATCTATGCTGAGAAAACCTCTTCTATAATTCCTTGAATATAGATTCTGAAAATGAGATATCCGCATCTGTGGCGGAATATAAGTGTTTGTGAAGTTCTACTATAGCATCCTCCGACGATTCGACGGCCCCTTCTTGTTTCTTCAACATATTTGAGAAAATCTTGGGGTAACGAACATTTTGCAAGATATCCCTTTTGCTTAACCCCATAGCAACTAATAAGATCAAGATGGATATTTTCTTCTTCTTGCTAATACGAACCCAAATCTTCTCTTTCCTATCCATTTCTGGTTTGAATCTCCCTCCCCGATCCGAAATTACGGTGCTAGTATATGTGGAAATTCCTTTTTGATCCGATTCTCGATTGTAGTAAATACCGGGACTTCTCAAGATTTGATTGACTAAAACTCTGGCAACTCCATTGATAATAGACGTCCCTTTAGAATTCATCCGAGGAATAGATCCGGGCCGCACGTCTTCTTCCTGTACTACTCCATCTTCGCTACGAGTCAATTAAACTGGTACATATGGATCAGATGAGTATGTGACACATTGATACGCGGCATCTCTCTCTCCGACTGAAGGTTGCGCCAATTGGTATTGTCCACTGATAGATCAGAATTCGACTTCCTTATCTGTGTCTTCAATTTTCGGAAAATTTTCAAGTTCTTCAAGCAATCTTTCATGAACGAATCGATTAAAGCCTTCAAATTGAATTTGTGCAAGTTCTGGTAGTACAGGCATATTTCTACTTCCTCCCAATAAATTGATAAATTGAGACTCATCCTCAATTAAAAATATATCCATTATATTTCTGTATTTTCATTTCTATGTGTATTCTGTGTATAGGGCATAGGGCATCTTCGTGTAGGGCATCGCATCCCGAGCCTCCAAAAAATTTGCAACCAATTTTTTCTTTCTCCACAATCATTTGAAGATAAATAATCATATGACAACGAATAGACGAAAAAATTGTGGAGAAGGTTATATTTTATTTTTCGCAAATTTTTTTTGTACCACAAGTTAAATCATTTTCATGAGCTGCAAATGGAAGATATCTGTGCGATCCGGATTTGATAAACCTAATTAAGCAAACCTTTTTTTGTCAAAATTGGTCAGAATACTTACATACATATTCGAAAATCTGGTAATGGTTGGTAGGGAGGGAGAAAACCAAAAAATATGTGGCAGTGAAGTAGTTTTAGTAATTATATCACATCAGGAATTTCGATTACCAGCGGAAGCTTGAAGAGACAGACGGACGTTATCCCTTCCGTCGGTAGCAATTTCGCTATTGTCAACCATTTAACAGTTCAAATCTACAGAAAGAAGCTACTTACTAAGTAAAGGAAGAAAGATAAAGAAGGAAAGATCGCTGACTCATCGTTGACTCCAAGGCAATTGCTACATAGACTCCAATTAAACTCATTGTTGGGATTGTAGTTCAATCGGTTAGAGCACCGCCCTGTCAAGGCGGAAGTTGCGGGTTCGAGACCCGTCAATCCCGATGAACTCCAACGAAATGTGCTAGTTCAAAGTTCAATCTGCAGCCTCGGATTTGGGTCGAGCTGGATTCGAACCAGCGTAGGCGTCGCCAGCGGATTTACAGTCCGTCCCCATTAACCACTCGGGCATCGACCCATAAGTTAGAGATGAATACCCCCAGGGGAATTCGAATCCCCGTCGCCTCCGTGAAAGGGAGGTGTCCTAGGCCTCTAGACGATGGGGGCCCGATTACCTTTTAGGAAGGTAATGGTATTACCTATAAATTGTCAATCTGGAAAAAGCGGCAAGGAAATAATGAGAGAATCCATTTATTGAACAATCTAAATTGGGATTAGACTAATCATTCCATTAAATTTTATAATCATTTATGGTTTAACAATCATTAAATTTAATCTTTGTGGCATTTTTATGCCATAACTTAATTATAGCGGCTAATCAATTAAATCCGAAGCGGGGGCGTCAGGAGTAGATATTTTGCAAAAACGAAGAATTAGGTATTCTCGAGATTTCATTTCGTGATATACTACGTAATCGATATCGAAGATTCAACTTCGACACTTTCTTTCCCATTTGATTAACCAAGAATAAAGATTCGGTCGACCCGACTAATTAGGAATAGACGTTTCACAATAGAATCCGAGAGTTTTTTTCAATGAAACCGCTCGAGCTATTTACCAATTGATGATTTGAACTACCAATACGGAAGTAAATATTCTTGCGTTTTTAGCTACCGCACTTTCTATCCTGATCCCGACAGCTTTTCTACTTATTCTTTACATTCAAACGGCCGCGCAGAATAACTAATAATCGATAACTAATTTGACTAACAATTTGTCAACAAATCTTAGTATGCAAGAGCAACTAAGAGGGGGAAACAAAGGGTTCGCCGTTTCGTTTGCCCCTCATTCGCAAAATGGAGCGATATGCAAACTATTATTATCGCTCCGTACAAAACTTTCACGCTACTCCGGTTGCCGGTATCAATTTACTCCCAACTTAGTGCCCCTCCCTGATTAGTTTCTTTCTGTCAATCAGAATCTATGCGTCTTTCTACTGCTTCTCCTTTCTGGCTACCACTTATTATGCATCATCCTCGAATGGAATTGCCCAAAATTGATAGATCAGAAAAGTGATCTATCAATTTTCATTTATTATTGATTCAATCTTGGTTCTTACAAAGCGGGTTCCTACCCAATGACTAGACTAGATAAAATTGACTAGACTAAATAAAACTAGACTAAATAAAATATTAGGTATCTGGCTAGAGCATTCGAATAGACTTTTTCGTATACCTCTTCAAGAAGGATGAATCAACTCAGGCAAACCAAGCGAAACGAAGTTAGGTATCCGAACCGAAGGTATAATCCCAGGTGTATATCAGGTATATATTCATTCCCTGTTTTTCATTCCGGGCAGATTCATAACATCAGATAAAACAATTGAAATTTGAGTTAACGAAGGGATGAGCTAGCATAGCAACAACCGAGATAGCTTCTCTCCGGTAGTAACGAGAAGAATCAGTCTATTAGATTACTCAATTAATCCAATTTGTTATTTCATTTTCTATTTTAAAACGACGAATAAAAGAAGGAATTCGGTTTAATTAGAACTCCCCGAGATATTTGCTTCCTCTTCCATGAAATTCACTTAATTTATCTCCAGCCTACCCTTTTTTCGTAGCAAGGTTTTCTAGACGTACCCGGGTGTATGATTACTACTCGAAAATATCGATCTGAAGATATTTGTGTATTTCCGCCCACGATGTATTCAGCAAACTACAGTATATTGAATGGGAAAAAACAGCTAAAAACTATCAATTTATTTAAAATATTTGGTTAATGTTCTCCCCGACCCAATGTCACGGTCACGCCAATAGGTTTCCAGAATTAATGGGTAACAATAATTACACCACGGGCAAAGGCAAAGGAACGAAATCCAATAAGAAACGGCTGCTGAACCGCATTTCTTTACTCGGAAACAAAATTTGAGGTGGGGAAGCACAAATCAGTGGTCTCACCACGACGACGTGTGATCCCCCGAGTCAGACTAGTAGAGGCCCGGTTAACCGTTTGTTACAACCCGCTTCTCCCCCGAACTACAAGTGAAAGGGAAAATGTAGAAATCACCGTCGGGGCAGCCCAAGCTATAGTAACTAAGTCCGTAGTTGTAATTCCTATCTATTTACTCTCTCGATTTTGACTAATTATTAATTATTTATAAGTCCAAATACAATGTAAAGCTTGGAAAAGCTTGAAGCGTGTTGCCGGCGAGAAGCAGATGGGATATTCCAGTAACACAAGAGACTGTGTTTGCAAAAACATTTATTTTTTTTTTTCAATGGTACCGGTTGACGTTTCCCTCTTCAGAGATTTTGTTGATTTGGGCTTTCTGGTTACCAACTAATGATATACTGAATTGGGATTGTTTATGCGTGGACGCATCGAGACACATGAAATGTGATAGGCTATAACAGGCTATAGAGCACCTCAACCTGTATCCGATTTAAGCGCAACAAACAATCCCCGGAACTACCTAAATTAATAAATTCAAGTAAACTAAATAAATCTAGTTTCTCATCTTTACGTACGTGAAGGTTTCGTCGTTAGGCGACACCCAGATTCGAACTGGGGAATTAAGGATTTGCAGTCCTCCGTCTTACCGCTTGACTATATCGCCCCTTGCTGACTATCCGCGAACAACCCCGATCCGGGTACAGGTGGAAACACTGATCCGATTCGGATTGTTCGGTAGCAGATAACATGTGTGACAAGTATGTCATCAACGTCTAGCGTTTCTACCAGTAATAAGTATACTATCCATCGCAAAAATTAGCAAGCAACTGGCCCCCCCCGCATATCAGCTGCGACATGCATTTTCTAAGGGCTACCTCGACAAAATTGTCTTATCTTAAGATTTCATTCCATTCAAACGAGAGAAACGAAATTTTGAAGGAGAAGTCGTTGGATTGGTCTTCCTTCCCAAACCGGTTTTCAATCTTTCACCTAGAAATTGAAATTGTTTTCTTAGTTGTCATTTCCCTCTCTTTTTCATCCGACTATTTACTTATCTATTAGTTTTCCATCGGAGAAACTAAATAATTTCATATAAGTTTATATATATATGTGACCTATTTGTTTTCCGTGGGATAGGCGGATAGCGGGAATCGAACCCGCGTCATCTCCTTGGCAAGGAGATATTTTACCATTCAACTATATCCGCATAATCTGCTATTTCATTTTAGCGATGTAACGAGTTCCTACTAGTTAAGAAACTCGCTTACGTATTTAGTTTATACGTGAAAAATCCAATTTATTGGGGGGCCTAACTTAATTATTCCCTAACTAATTTGAAATTAACTTCATTGTTGCAGCCCTTTCCTGAAAATTTATACGGATGGAAATCTCCTTCATTTGGCGTCTCCACCCGTAACGTCGAATTACGAGGGGAGGAACCAAAGCCACAAATTTTTAGGAAATCAAAGAGTTGGGTATACCTACCGAAGAAACTGATCCGATCCATAATGAAGCCCCTGAGAAGACAATATTTTTATTATTGGACCATCCACCCGGGGATGCAAACGCGACGGGCACACCTACAACTAGTAGGAATGAGATAGCAATTAATCCAAATAAAGCCAATTGGAACGCGATAGTCATAATTCTAATTGTTTCCACATAGGGAATAGGTTGTTCATACCATCCAATCCTCATCCGACGGAACTTCCTCCTCGCCCCGACTTACTTCGTCTACTTCGTCGACGGGGCGCGAATACCTCCCCATTTTTGGTACTAACTACCTAAAATTTCATAAGGTTCTTGTTGAGTAATAATTAGTTTGAATTCCGACATTCGGGATGATTATCTGTAACAACTTCACGGTCAGAATTAATTTCACCCTGCATAGAGATATTTCAATAAAAAAGGGGATACCTATCAAAATCTATGGTAGATATTGAAAACCTTTTTATCTACTACCGGAACGGAAGTGTCTAGAAAACGTGATTGATACCTCCGAATATCGGGTGAGATATAAGCTTAGCCGGGAGAGATGGCCGAGCGGTTTAAGGCTCCAGTCTTGAAAACTGGCGTGGCAATAAAATGCCATCGAGGGTTCGAATCCCTCTCTCTCCTACTATTTCTATCCAAAAAATATTGGACAGAAGAGGTGACAGTTATTACTAGTCTTATGAACTCATGAGATTTTTTCTTCCTATATTACACCGAAGAGAACTTGGTATTATCTATTACCAGATAGTGAAGTGACATCTATCTATCTATTCAAATAGATAGATAGATAGAGTTTACCTGGATGTAATGAGCCCGGCACTGACGTGAAGACGTAGATTGATTAGTCGTTAGTCTGCTAGCAAAAATAAGGGAAGCAAGGATTCCTATTTCTTCGAAATCATCTCAACATATTTTCTTTCTCTTTTCAAGTTTTAATTAAGGGGTGTCATGGAGAGAACGGGTTCGGTATCGCGGTCAATTCCTTTTTCAAACCCGGCTGCGGCTGCGCGAGCCCTACCCGCATGCCATAAGTGACCCACGAAGAAGAAGAATCCCAGAACGAAGTGGGAGGTTGCTAACCAACTCCGGGGAGATACGTAGTTCACGGCGTTGATCTCGGTCGCTACTCCACCCACAGAGTTTAGGGAACCCAGAGGAGCATGAGTCATATACTCTGCGGATCGTCGCTCCTGCCACGGTTGTATATCCCTCTTCAACTTACTAAGATCTAAACCGTTGGGACCCCTTAAGGGCTCCAACCAAGGAGCGCGAAGATCCCAGAAGCGCATGGTTTCGCCTCCGAAAATAATTTCTCCCGTGGGAGAACGCATCAGGTATTTACCCAACCCAGTAGGTCCTTGAGCGGAACCTACGTTGGCCCCGAGACGTTGGTCCCTGACAAGAAAGGTAAAAGCTTGGGCCTGAGAAGCTTCCGGACCGGTGGGACCATAAAACTCACTGGGATATGCTGTGTTGTTGAACCAGACGAAGCAGCAGGCAGTTAAACCAAAAATGGAAGGGGCTCCCAAACTGTAGGACGAGTAAGCTTCCCCGGACCATACGAAAGCGCGACGAGCCCAGGCAGATGGTTTTGTTAATATGTGCCAAATTCCACCGAAAAGACAAATGGATCCCAGCCATACATGTCCTCCGATGATATCTTCCAGATTATCCACGCTAGCAATCCATCCTTCTCCCCCAAAAGGAGATTTCAGTAGGTAGCCAAAAATAATATTAGGACTTAGGGTAAGACTTGTAATCTCTCTTACATCTCCACCCCCGGGTGCCCATGTGTCATACAACCCCCCAAAATAGAGTGCTTTGAAAACTAAGAGAAAAGCTCCAATACTTAGTAGTATTAAGTGAATACCAGGGATTGTGGTCATCTTATTTTTATCTTTCCAAGTATAACCGAAAAAAGGAAAGGATTCCTCTAAAGTTTCGGGTCCAATCAGGGCATGATATATACCCCCGAATCCCAAAACTGCGGAGGAAATCAAATGTAGTACTCCAGAAACGAAATAAGGAAAGGTATCGGATACCTCCCCTCCGGGACCCACCCCCCAACCTAGAGTGGCCAGGTGGGGAAGTAAGATTAATCCCTGCTCATACATAGGCTTCTCCGATACGAAGTGAGCCACTTCAAACAAATTCATAGCTCCGGCCCAAAAGACAATCAGGCCAGCATGAGCTACGTGGGCACCAAGCAATTTACCAGACAGGTTAATTAGTCGGGCGTTGCCAGCCCACCAAGCAAAACCTGTGGTTTCCTGGTCGCGTCCACCCAGCGAAAGGGTTCCATTAAAGAGCGTTTCCACGGGGTAAAACCTCCTCGGGAAATACAAGGTTTTCGTGAGGCTGATCCTGAGCTGCCATCCAAGCACGGATACCCTCGTTTAGTAAGATATTTTTCGTATAAAAAGTCTCAAACTCGGGATCTTCTGCTGCCCGAATTTCCTGGGAGACAAAGTCGTACGCACGTAAATTCAGGGCGAGACCAACTACTCCAATAGCACTCATCCATAAACCTGTCACTGGCACAAATAACATGAAGAAGTGTAACCAACGTTTGTTGGAGAAAGCAACACCGAATATTTGGGACCAGAAACGATTCGCGGTTACCATTGAATAAGTTTCCTCAGACTGAGTCGGATTGAACGCGCGGAATGTGTTTGCTCCATCACCGTCTTCAAATAGAGTATTTTCAACCGTAGCACCGTGGATGGCGCATAAGAGGGCCGCGCCGAGGACTCCCGCAACCCCCATCATATGAAATGGATTCAGAGTCCAATTATGAAAACCTTGAAAAAATAGAATGAATCGGAAGATGGCGGCTACGCCGAAACTGGGTGCAAAGAACCAGCCGGATTGCCCCAAGGGGTAGACCAAAAATACGGATACAAAAACCGCAATTGGAGCGGAGAAAGCTATTGCGTTGTAGGGGCGTAGTTGCACGGACCTTGCAAGTTCGAATTGGCGTAACATAAAACCTATTAGAGCAAAAGAGCCGTGGAGAGCGACGAAGGTCCATAAACCTCCTAATTGGCACCAACGGGTGAAATCTCCCTGTGCTTCAGGGCCCCACAGAAGGAGCAAGGAGTGGGCCAAACTGTTAGCGGGAGTAGAGACCGCGGCAGTCAGAAAGTTGCATCCCTCCAGGTAAGAACTAGCTAATCCATGGGTGTACCATGAAGTGACAAAGGTTGTACCCGTGAACCAGCCGCCCAAAGCGAAGTAGGCGGTGGGGAACAGTAGTAGGCCGGACCAACCCACGAAGACGAAACGATCTCTCCTGAGCCAGTCGTCCATACTATCAAATAAATCTTTCGGCTCCTTGGAAGATTTTCCAATGGCAATGGTCATAGTCATTCCCTCACTCAGCTCCTCAAACCATTTTTGGGTTCCCCTATTTTTCTTTTTTAAGCCGCGACGCGGTGTAGTTCCGTCCCTTCGCGGTGAGATAAGATTGGGCCACTATAAATTATAATTTATAATGAATGTCGGTCCATCTCAGAAGTCACTTATCGAAGCAGCGTACTCCCAAGAGTTATTACAGGAAAATGAGACTGATAGATCTTTCAACCTCAGTCAGAAGTTTGGGATTTTTTGACCCCTTCATCATCTTCTTGCCTTGCTTCTAGTTTTCCCCTCTCTTTTTTTTTCCATCACTTACTTGATCTCGAGCTGATCCCGTTTGTTACGTAGTTTTCCGAGCAGTGGGTAGACCTTTCTTTTCTCCCGAGACTTTGTTAGCCACTCAGCCGCATTGGAGGTACCTTGGGAATCCGACCTAGCAGAAAACGAAGTCGTTTCCATGAATCTCTGAAGGGGGAAATACTGGAGCGGTGTGAAGAGCTTACCCACATATATCTGTAATATCTGTATATATGTGTGTGTGGTATCCATCCCCTTTTTGAAATTATTTCGGTACCTATTTTACCAATCCCCAGTAAAAATTGGAAGCCTTTTTATTTGATCCCAAGTAGCGGTGATAACGGCATGCCGCGGCTCAACCCCGAGTAGAGGATATGCCAGAAATTTGAACATTGAACAAAGTGATTCGCTTTTCGTCTCAAACCCCAACGGCGAAATCGTTTCTATGGATTTATCGGGGGAATATAATAAATAGGAGTGCTAGAGACTCGAATAATTCCTGTTAGTTACGGGAAATTATCTACATAAACAGGAAAAAGTTTGCCACGTAATTTTCCTTCTTTTTCATTCAAATTGAAATTTATATGTAGATATAGTTATATATATATATATATATTGATATTGAGAATTAATATTCAATTCCTGAGGTGAGAGTAACAAAAAAGGTTTCGGCATTAAAAATTATATCCACTTGATTTTCTCATATTGTAAAAGACGACACATTATATTAATATTATTCGGTGTAACGAAACAATTTAACTTGGAAGTCACGATAAAAAACGAAACAATTTGACTAAAAAATTTAAATTGAGGCAATTATTTTGAATTTCGCACCAAATTATGTTTTTACAAAATTGTAATTTTTCTACCTATTAAAAATGAAAAATGGTTGAAAATGGTTGAAAATGCAACTTCTCCTTGCATCGAGGCTACGCGTGCGGACCCGGGCGTTTCTGTGAAGCTGAGACAGCTCCCCGATCCTTGGATTTCGTACGGCTTCTCAGTTAGCCCCTTGTCGGATTTGAACCGACGACTTACGCCTTACCATGGCGTCACTCTACCGCTGAGTTAAGGGGGCCTTAGATCAAAAATAATTAATTTTGCGTCGAGTTCTGCTGGGCACACCGTTAGTTTAGTTTCGTTTAGTTTCGTTTAGTTTCGTTTAGTTTCGTTTAGTTTCGTTTAGTTTCGTTTAGTTTCGTTTAGTTTCGTTTAGTTTCTGCACCACCTCTCCCGCTTTTTCCTCACAATACGCAATATTGGAACTTGATTAAACAGAGAAGACCGTTTCTAATCTGAAGAAAGAAATAGCTATGTTCCTGAATTACACATTTATGTTTGGATATAAACCTATAACCCTATCTATAGATAAATAAACCTATAACCCTATCTATAGATAAATAGATTCATGTCCCATTGAACAAGGAAGCTCAGAAAATAAGGTAGAAAAAAAATTACTAATTAGTTAATTTTTATCCTGTCGCGTGACGTCAAGTAATCCCATTCTATCAATTCTTAGATTGAGTTGAAGTTTATCAATATCCGCGCTGGGAAGATAGAAACCTGATCCGTTGGTGAAACGTGAAAAATCAATTAGTCTCGCGGCGAAGACCAAGCACCGTACTACTCCACCGACGGCAGTTAAACAGTTGATTGTTTACTTTGCGGGGACAGGATTTGAACCTGTGACCTCAAGGTTATGAGCCTTGCGAGCTACCAAGCTGCTCTACCCCGCTTAGTTACTGCCTCCAATGTAATTATTATACATCTTCTGAATAATTACATTGAATATAAGTGGAAAGAACTATCTAATTCGTAGGATTATACGTCATTCGTGATATAAATGGAGAAAAATTCTTCTTACCAACTTGATTTGGATACTCCGGGCAGCACACAAGTGTGTGCCATTTCACGAAGTACGTGTCTAGATAAACCAAAGTCTCGGTAATTGGATCTGGGTCGTCCGGTTAGGGAACACCGGTTACGGAGACGAACAGGTGCACTATTACGCGGTAGAGATTGCAATTTTTTGGAAATAGTTAATTTACCCTGAATCGACAAACTGCTTCTAATCTGTCTTTTCAAAGATTGGCGAATGACCTCATATCTCTTCACCAATTTTTTCTTTTTCTTTTCCTTCTCAATGAGACTTTTCTTTGCCATAATTGATGAATCAGTAAGCAGGATTGGATTACTACTCTAAAACAAATTGAATTCGCAACCAAAAATTTATTTACCAATAACTAGAAAAGGAAGAATAAATATCTATTTCTAATTATTGATAAATGGATAGCCGGTCTCGGAATCAACTCCGGTGTGGAAAATGATGGGAAGGCAAACTTGATGCAGAAGTAGACAATCTGGTAGTCAACCGAAATAAGCAACCGGAAAAAGAATTAGCCAAATTTACCCGATGTAGATGCTATTAGAAAAGCTGCGTAGGTAAATATGTAACCCACGGAGAAGTGGGCTAGTCCCACCAGTCTTGCTTGAACGATAGAGAGGGCAACCGGTTTATCTTTCCAGCGTATCACATTTGCTAGGGGTGTTCGCTCATGGGCCCAAGCTAGAGTTTCGATGAGTTCTTGCCAGTAACCGCGCCAAGAAATCGGAAACATAAATCCGATAGCCCACACGAGATGTCCAAATAAGAACATCCATGCCCATACAGATAAACTGTTCATACCGAAGGGGTTATAACCATTAATAAGTTGCGAGGAGTTCAGCCATAGGTAATCCCTCAACCACCCCATTAAATACGTAGAAGATTCGTTGAATTGAGCAGCATTCCCTTGCCATAAGGTGATGTGTTTCCAGTGCCAGTAGAAGGTGACCCATCCAATGGTGTTCAGCATCCAGAAAACGGCTAAATAAAAGGCATCCCAGGCTGAGATGTCGCAGGTACCGCCTCGGCCGGGACCATCGCAGGGAAAACTGTAACCAAATTCTTTTTTATCTGGCATCAACTTCGAACCGCGCGCGTCTAACGCGCCTTTCACTAAAATCAGTGTAGTCGTATGTAAGCCCAAAGCGATGGCATGGTGAACCAAGAAATCCCCGGGTCCAATCGTTAAGAATAGCGAGTTGCTGCTGTTATTAACAGCATCCAACCAGCCGGGTAACCACAAGCCCCGACCAGCATTACTTGCCGGACTACCTGCCGAGGATAGAAGCACATCGAAACCATACAAAGTTTTACCATGAGTAGATTGAATCCATTGAGCAAATACAGGTTCAATAAGAATCTGTTTTTCCGGAGTCCCGAAGGCTAGCATCACGTCGTTGTGGACATAGAGCCCTAGCGTGTGGAACCCCAGGAATAAACTAGCCCAACTTAGGTGAGCTATTATTGCTTCTTTGTGTTCTAACATTCTTGCTAAGACGTTATCTTCATTTTGTTCAGGATCATAATCCCTAATAAGGAATATAGCTCCGTGTGCAAAGGCTCCTGCCATGATAAACCCGGCGATATATTGGTGGTGGGTGTATAGCGCGGCTTGAGTCGTATAATCCTGTGCTATGAAGGCATAAGCGGGTAGGGAATACATGTGTTGCGCAACCAACGAAGTGATGACCCCTAAAGCAGCTAAAGCGAGTCCCAATTGAAAATGGAGGGAATTATTGACCGCATCGTAAAGTCCTTTGTGTCCACGGCCCAACTTACCTCCCGGAGGGATATGGGCCTCCAGAATCTCTTTCATACTGTGTCCAATCCCAGAGTTAGTCCTGTACGTGTGGCCAGCAATTATAAACACAACGGCAATGGCTAAGTGGTGATGAGCAATATCAGTTAGCCATAAACTTTGAGTCTGTGGATGAAATCCGCCCAAAAATGTTGAAATAGCTGTTCCTGCCCCTTGGGTACTATCAAACAAATGGCTACTGGAATCGGGATTTTGCGCGTAGACACTCCACTGACCCCGGAAGAACGGTCCCAATCCTTGGGGATGCGGGGTAGCAGTCAATAAATCACCCCATCTGACATGTCCGCCCCTCGCTTCGGGAATAGCTACGTGGACTAAATGTCCCGACCAAGCCAAAGAACTCACCCCAAAGAGTCCCGAAAGGTGGTGATTAAGCCGGGATTCTGCATTTTTGAACCAAGAAATGCTTGGTTTCCATTTAGGTTGCAGATGTAACCAGCTAGCTAGTAAGAACGAAGCAGAAATAGCTAGCAGAAAAATAGCTCCAGTGTAGAGATCTTGGTTATTGCGTAGGCCAATAGTGTACCACCACTGGTACACACCGGAGTAGGCAATATTGACTGGACCCGCAGCCCCTCCTCGAGTGTAGGCTTCGACAGCTGGTTGACCAAAATGAGGATCCCAAATGGCATGAGCAATTGGTCTCACATGTAACGGGTCCCGCACCCATGCCTCGAAATTGCCCTGCCAAGCCACGTGGAACAAATTTCCAGAGGTCCGTAGAAAGATGATAGCTAATTGACCAGAATGAGATGCAAATATTTTCTGGTAGAGACGTTCCTCGGTAGTGTCGTCGTGACTCTCGAAGTCGTGGGCAGTGGCTATACCGAACCAGATACGACGAGTAGTCGGGTCTTGGGATAGACCCCGGCTGAACTGTGGAAATCTTGATGCCGTAATGTTTCTCAAATCCTCCTAGCCATTATCCCACTGCAATGATTCTCGCCAGGAAGAACGCCCACGTCGTGGCGATTCCACCCAGAAGGTAGTGAGTTACCCCCACGGCACGTCCCTGTATAATACTTAGGGCCCTAGGTTGGGTGACGGGGGCAACTTTTAATTTGTTATGAGCCCAAACAATGGATTCGATAAGTTCTTGCCAGTATCCGCGACCACTAAATAGAAACATCAGGCTAAAAGCCCAGACAAAGTGAGCCCCCAGGAATAGAAGACCATACGCAGATAACGAAGAACCATATGATTGGATGACTTGGGAAGCCTGTGCCCACGGGAAATCTCGTAACCATCCATTAATTGTTGTTGAACTTTGTGCGAAGTTTCCCCCAGTGATGTGGTTTACCACCCCCTGTTCGCCCACACTGCCCCAAACATCGGATTGCATCTTCCAGCTGAAGTGAAATATAACTACTGAAATCGAGTTGTACATCCAGAATAACCCCAAGAAAACGTGATCCCAAGCAGATACTTGGCAGGTACCTCCTCTGCCAGGACCGTCGCAGGGAAAGCGAAAACCGAGATTTGCTTTGTCGGGTATTAGCCGAGAGCTACGTGCAAATAAAACACCTTTCAGTAATATTAATACAGTAACATGAATCGTGAATGCATGGATATGGTGTACCAGAAAATCTGCGGTACCTAATGGAATTGGGGCCATGGCAACTTTGCCGGCTACAGCGACTAAGTCGCCGCCACCCCAGGTTAAGCTAGTACCCGACGCCGCATTAGGCGCGGTTGCTTCAGGAGCCAAGGCATGGGTATTCTGCACCCACTGAGCAAATATCGGTTGTAATTGAATGGCAGTATCCGAAAACATATCTTGAGGACGCCCCAAGGCACTCATGGTATCATTATGGATGTATAGACCGAAGCTATGAAAACCTAGGAAGATGCAGACCCAGTTGAGATGTGAAATTATTGCATCGCGGTGCCGAATAACACGGTCTAACAGATTGTTGTATTGAGTAGTTGGATCGTAATCTCTTACCATAAAAATAGCCGCGTGTGCAGCTGCGCCAACTACTAAAAACCCCCCTATCCACATATGATGTGTAAACAAGGAAAGTTGTGTGGCATAATCGGTGGCCAAGTAAGGATACGGGGGCATCGCATACATGTGGTGGGATACAATAATTGTTAAAGAACCTAGCATGGCAAGATTGATTGCTAATTGAGCATGCCACGAACTCGTTAGAATTTCGTAGAGACCTTTGTGGCCTTCACCCGTGAAAGGACCTTTATGAGCTTCCAAGATTTCCTTCGTGCTATGTCCGATACCCCAGTTGGTTCTGTACATGTGACCAGCTACCAAAAAGAGAACGGCAATGGCTAAGTGGTGATGTGCGGTATCAGTCAGCCACAAACCTCCCGTTACTGGGTTCAATCCCCCACGGAAAGTCAAAAAATCTGCGTATTCTGACCAGTCAAGAGTAAAAAACGGGATCAGTCCTTTGGCAAAACTCGGATATGCCTGGGCTATAAGATCACGATTAAGAATGAATTCATGAGGAAGGGGTATCTCTTTGGGGTCAACCCCCGCATCTAATAGTTGGTTAATTGGCAATGAAACATGTATCTGATGTCCCGCCCACCCTAAAGATCCCAACCCCAATAGACCCGCCAAATGGTGATTCAGCATCGATTCAACGTTCTGAAACCAAGCTAGTTTCGGGGCGGCTTTGTGGTAGTGAAACCAACCGGCGAAAAACATCAATCCGGCAAAAATTAAAGCACCCACAGCTGTGCAATAGAGCTGCAATTCATTAGTTATTCCGGAAGCTCGCCAAAGTTGGAAAAATCCAGACGTTATCTGTACACCCTGAAACCCTCCACCTACATCTCCATTGAGTATCTCTTGACCCACTATTGGCCAAACAACCTGGGCACTAGGTTTCACATGAGTGGGATCATTCAGCCATGCCTCATAGTTGGAAAAACGGGCCCCGTGAAAGTACATGCCACTCAACCGAATGAAAATAATGGCTAGCTGACCAAAATGGGCACCAAATATTTTACGGGATATATCCTCCAAATCATTGGTGTGGCTATCGAAATCGTGGGCATCGGCATGTAGGTTCCAAATCCATGTGGTGGTACTGGGACCCTTAGCCAAATTTCTTGAGAAATGTCCGGGTTGGGCCCATCTCTCAAAAGAGGTTTTTACGGGATCCTTCTCCACCATAATCTTGACTTCTGGTTCTGGCGAACGAATAGTCATCGGGACTCTCCTCTCTTCGGACGGGGGATAGCGACAACCTACCAACGGAAGATACGAAACTTCTAAGAATTAGAGTTTTTACCAGCATGTGGTAATCTACTCCCTTTTCTTTTGAGTTTGAAACTCGAGCAGCTGCCATGAAGAAGTTATGCAGGGTAGGCATTTGATGGCATTATTACACGAACCAATAGTGCCTAATGGACTTGATAAGATTGATCCTCCGTTCGATAGGGAGAGGGGCGGCGAGGAGCAAGCAGGAATTTCTATCTATTAACTCTATTTGTTAACCTTTTTGTATCACGCCGCTCTACCCCCCCCCCTTCACTAATTCACTAGTTAATTAAGCAAAGAAGAGCGTCCCGTAATTTTTAACCAATTCTGTGCTTCAATGTAATTACCGGGGGGAGGTGCTACTGCCTGTTTCCAATACTCAGCAGCTTGATCAAACCAAGCTTCCGAAATCTCTAAATTTCCTTGGTTAATGGCCTGTTCCCCTCGATCAGAATGGGTGATTATTTCTCAACCCCCTCCTTTGGAACCGAACTTGGGGGTTTCCCGCCTCATACGGCTCGGACAACTCCGTTACCGGCTCCTCGTCCCCCAACGAAGAAATAGGGATTACTTTCGAACTTTGGAGGAACTAAGAATAGTCAGGTTTCTGATTTTACCCGTCTTGGATAAAATTTTTTCCGTACTCCCAGTTAGAGAAACAGGAGGGAAGAAGTAATAACCTCCTTCGGCACTAACTACCCCATCTCGAAGTGGATTTTTTCATATTGTAAAAATTTTTCTTTTAGGATTTGATACTACGCCGTGGTCTGTTACTTATTTTTCCCAACCGTCTCTACTACAGAGACAAATTGTGTAACTTCTTTAATAGACCAATCTCATTGCATCGATCCAGATTTTCAATGATGAATCTTTACGATGCTTTATTCTTCGATTCAGTCAATTATCCGTGAGACAGTTAGGCTACCTTCCTCTTCCAAACCCGGATTGCTTCGAAAAAGGCCGAATCCCGCAGCTCGAGGCAGCTCCCGTTCAGAAGTATGCCTGGGGGAAGCCCTTATTCCTTGGTTGAGTATTTACAAACCGGAGAATCCTGAAGCGCAGGTAGCCGCACGTGGTGACAGATCACAGCCATATTATTAAAAGCTTGTGGCGGAGAAGAATTCCGCTCCGGTGCTTGAAAGTAGTATTCCAAAGCTCTTGCATGTTTTCCATTACTTGTATGAGTGAGGCCTATATTATAAAGTATGTAACTTCGGTCATAAGAGTCAACCTCTAAACGCATGGCTTTGTAGTAACTTCATAAAGCTTCTGCATATTCTCCTTCAGATTGGGCCGACATCCGTTACGGTTGCTTATACAAAAAAGCCCCGCTTCGAAACCGTACATGAGGTTCCCAACTCATACGGCTCCTCCCGCTCGATTCGCGGAAAAAAGAAGTAGCACTCGAAATTACCTAACTATCTATACTCCTAATTTGAAATTAAGCGGGGGTTGGTGTTTCGTGAAACCGGTATCTAACCATCCTTCTCGCAAACGATTTATTTGAGGCGGTTGCGCCATTTCCCTGCGGTAACGTAAGGCGATAACAATAAATCCCTTGGCAATTTATTCGTTCCCAACGTTTCGTTTTTCGAGGGATTATTCACTTCAGCAATCTCCGATGATTTTAAGGGTATCCGAGTTGCAAACAGGATGGATGTTTGCTACCCCAATCGCTACTGGTCGTTACCGCGACTTCGAAATTATCGGAAGTAGCCAATATCTGTCGAACCCAGAAATTGTCGTAGATTTTGTATTGCCGATTCCTTCATGTAGTGCCTGCCCCCTCCTTGTGCTTACTCATGAAATCACCACGTATTACACATCAAATTATGAATTTAACCTCTTGCTTACCTGATATCGAAATCCGTGGGAAGTAGGAGCCGTAGCTTCCGAGGCTGCATCAGTCGTGGATACGCGACCGAAGGGTTCGTCCGGCAATCGAGACACACCTCTAGAAAATGTAGGCTCGTCGAAGCTATAATTTTTTCAACTTCTATTGAATAATGCTAAATTACTTGCCTTGTCGAATCGCGCCATCCCTATAATATGTAGAAGCTTCCCTTTCTCTCTTAGTAGTAGGTAGGATTTGCGATGAAATATCCGCTAGAATTGTGAAAGTTTTGTCGATAAAATTGTCATTTCTCTGAGATCTAGGCGTAATCAATTTCGACTCCTTGTTTTTCTCCGCACTGCACTTGTTATTGGTACATTAACTGAGATTGCAAAAAAAAGAAATATACTTAGACGATGACGTAGAAGAAAAGGTGGTGAAGTGACAAGTCGCGTTGATTATTTACTTCTCGTTTGATTTGTATTTCAGAAGAAGTTGTTTCCAGCTATTACTAACAAGTCACTTGTCATTTTACTACCTAAATGCCTAAAATATGTCAAATGATTTAATTGATGAACTCTAGGAAGGGTGGCCGAGCGGTTTAAGGCGTAGCACCGGAAATGCTAAGTAGATTTACAGCTACCGAGGGTTCAAATCCCTCCCTTTCCTTTCTCTATTTTTATCTACCCGAGGTTTTTATTCTCACCTCCTCATACCCAAATCTAGCTAAATTGCCGACTTGAAAAATACGGTCAAATCGTCCAACTTTGGAGAAGCCGAAGGACCATCTCAATAAAAGCAATAAGAATAGATAATCCCTTCTTGGTGGGAATTTAGTTGAAGTGATGTGGACGGTTAATCTAGATACTTCATCGTGTACCAAAACAATTTGCTCAAAAGTAGAATATTTATATAAAGTAAAAAATTATGATTTAATTTATGCTCCAAGAAAGGGACAAGCTACTAGATCGAAAAACTTTCGTCATTTCCTAAGTAATCTGCTTATTGAATTTCATCATCCCAAGTCCTTTGCTTAGGTTTTCGTCATAGAGACCTCCAAATTATTTGATTAAATTAAAAATTTAATCAATGATCACTAAGCTTTGCGGGAGTAATACTCAACAACTAACAATTCATTTATATTCAAATTTACGGATTCTCGATTGGCAATACGATTCACCAATCCTGTTGGCCTGTTGCCTTCCGATAGGGAAACGGTCAAATGATCCGGTGTGTTGTCCCCTCCGGGAAACTTACCCCTCAGTGCATTGTGGGAAGTTGGTCGATTTCGAACAGTAATAATGTCTCTCGGCTTACAGCGATAACTTGGTATATCTACAATACGACTGTTCACCAAAATATGTCTGTGATTAACTAACTGTCTAGCGGCGGGAATCGTGGAAGCCATACCTAAGTGAAAAATCACATTATCTAGACGCATTTCAAGTAATTGCAGCGGTACTTGGCCCGTTGAACCCCTAGTTTTCCTAGCGATACGCACGTATTTTAATAGCTGGCGTTCTGTTAATCCATAATTGAAACGTAATCTTTGTTTGGCCTCCAAACGCACGCAGAATTGAGAAATTTTTCTTGAAGCTGATTGATCGGTAGCAACTCGAAATTCTCCCAAGTTGGGTGTTTCACCCTTACCCGTAAACCCCGGCAAATTCTTTAGACGACGTATCAATCTCAAACGAGGTCCTCGGTAGCGAGACGTGAAAACTCCTTTTCTGTAAACGTTTGATAGCTGGGTAAAAAACTTATGGGATCAGCACGGGGATACTACCTGCTACTGCCGCGTCGGCGGAGAAACTAGAAGTCAGTCAAAATTGATATCTGTGACAATCATAACATATGAATAGGGACTAACAAATATTCAACTTGTTATCAACATTTGGGAAATAGTTGGGGGCAAGGTAGGCATAGACTACCAGCGACTCGTAATGCCAGATGGAAACGTTATAGCATATCCATTTACATAAAATTTTTAGCAAAAAAAATCAAACTGATCGACAGATGTATTGCTCCAAATAGTGCATTCATATATACTTTTATAATAGAAACTCAGCTTTTGAGAAGCAAATGAATCGCCGCTGACAAGTTGAATTACACGTATTTATCTATTTAAGGAGTGATAGTAAGAAACAGTTTCTTCTTTTTCTATCTCTTTACTAGTTAAAAACTTACTAAATACAAAAAAATGTGTAGACGAAATACCGTCAACCTAGGCTAGGCAGATTAGTTAGGTGTAAGCACGCCAGAAGTTTTTACACAGTTATGTGGTTACCTATTTCTTCCTATCAGTTCGTTGGGGCCTAAAGGGTGGGGATATGGCGGAATGGTAGACGCAGCGGACTCAAGCAGATTGAGCCTAGGTATGGAGACATATCAAGTGGCAGCCCCCAGATTCAGGGAAACCTGGGACCATTTATCGGGCAATCCTGAGCCAAATCTTGTCTTACTCAAATGAATTTCGGGCGATGAGGCGAGATAGGTACAGAGACTCGACGGGGGTCATTCCAACGAGCAATTTGTTAGTTACTAATTCTCGAAAGAACTGAATATATAACTATTTTGTATGATTAACTGCGTGGGGTATATCGTATAAGTATAATACTGAGATCTAGTGAAGAGGGGAGTTTTTACTTTTTCAATTTGAACTTGGACGCAGATCGCTCGGTTTGGGGACAGCATTCAGTCACAAAATCACGATAATTTTTTCTTTTTCCTTATTACTTAGTAAGGAAACTATCTCTACTATTGCTAATCCACACATTTCTATCTCACCCATTATGTTATGGGATATGGGATCCCACTTCATTTTGACGAAAACTATTAGACAAGCGAGCCGGTAGCGGGAGACAATACTTTCGTGAATGGAGGTAGAGTCCCATTCTACGCACTTAGTAGAAGTAATAAGTAGCGGCGCAAGTTGCAGTAGAACGAAAATCCGTTGGTTTCACATGACCGTGAGGGTTCGACTCCCTCTATCCCCAACGAGACAGTTTAGTTAACCCATTTCAGGTTGTCTGGATCCACATAACTTGTTCAGAAGCGAAATAGTTTGCAAGTGAGCCATTCAGGCTTTTAATATGCATGAATGGCTCAATCTAGTCCTTCCCATAATTTATTTACTGCAAGCGATATTGTATCAAACATATCGATGGAGGCGAAATCAACGATTTGACTAGGTGAAAAACTAGAGTTGGAAAATCTACTTAAATGATTTCTAGTTAACTTTTATCCGTAAATTAAGTTGGTCGAGATAGCCGAGATAGCTCAGTCGGTAGAGCAGAGGACTGAAAATCCTCGTGTCACCAGTTCAAATCTGGTTCTTGGCATATAGATGATTTGGGAGATAGGCCGAACCAGTTCTAGTATTATACGAAACTAACCCCGAAAAAGCTGTATTTCGGAAACTGGACGGGTCATTTGTATTTGGGAGCTCCGCTTGGTAACCGTAAACAGCTTCGACAAAAATTAGATGTTAGGGGCGGTTCGGGAGATAAGTTTCTATTTGGAGATAAGTTTCGATTTTAGGTGAGGCCGGTTTTTTTCCTCCCACTTCCGTACGATTTAATAGGCATCCTGTAACTCGTAGAAGTTGGGTACGACGTAATCTTTACGTAGGGGCCACCCTATCCAACTTTCAGGCATCAGTATACGCCTAAGGTGCGGATGACCCTGATGGATTATTCCCAACATATCATAGGATTCACGTTCTTGGAGATCGGAACTTTTCCAAACCCAGTAAACCGAAGGTATTCTAGGGTTTCTTCTTGGAACAAAGATTTTTATACACACTTCCTCGGGTTGATCTGGCTGATCTCGCATCTGTGTCAGATGATATACACTGACTAGAGATCCTCCCGGTGTCGAGTCGTAAGCACGTTGAGAACGCAGGTAATTGAAACCATAGGCATATGGGGCGACAGCTACAGACAACCACTCCTCCGACTTGACTTGTAAAGTCTCGACACCCCTATAATCATAACCCAAAGGTCGATGGGGAAACTTATGTCTAGTTGACCAAGCAGATAAACGACCCCGCGTCTCGATATTGAATTGATCTTTATTGGTAGTGTTCATATTGGTTGACACCTCTCTCTTTTCCTATTTTATTCATTTATGAAATGAAATCTAGTTATTCCTCTACTTTTAATATTTATTTCTAAGACTTATCTTTAAGCTTCTGAAAGTTTTCCGAAAAACTATTTGATAATAATTTCGTATCACAGTTAGTTAATTCTTGATTGTATTCACGGATATGGATGCTAGGTACAAAGCAAAGTCGATGATTTAGACTGGGGTATTTCGTTCGGGTGGGACAGGAAGCTCGATCTATAGAACTTCCTCTAGCAATTTTCTTACGGAGTTTTGTCACGGCATCAATAATAGCTTCAGGTTTGGGTGGGCAACCTGGTAAGTAAATATCGACGGGAATTGATTTGTCTACCCCGCGAACGGTACTGTAGGAATCTGTGCTAAACATGCCCCCCGTAATGGTGCAAGCTCCCATAGCGATTACATACTTCGGATCAGGCATTTGCTCGTAGAGTCTCACTAAGGACGGGGCCATCTTCATGGTTACAGTACCGGCGGTGACAACTAGGTCTGCCTGCCTAGGACTGGATCGGGGTACTAGACCGTACCGGTCGAAATCAAATCGTGAACCAATTAGGGAGGCAAATTCGATGAAGCAGCAGCTGGTGCCATATAGAAGTGGCCACAAACTGGAAAGTCTGGACCAGTTGGAGAAATCATTTATATTAGCTAAAAAAATTGAATTTGACACACCCCATCCAGGGAGCGGAGGCTCTACCGAATTGAGGGGGATACCTACACCGCGGAGTTCAACCCTCTCTCCGCCGCCTTCACCCGAATATTTGGAAGTTGACACCATTCCGATGCTCCTTTTCGCCATGCGTGAACCAAACCAACTACTAATATAAAAATGAAGATGATCACTTCGACGAAAGCAAATAGTCCCAATTCCCTGAAAGATACAGCCCAGGGATAGAGAAATACGGTTTCGACGTCGAAGACCGTGAAAACCAAAGCAAACATATAATAACGTATTTGAAATCGAATCCAAGTATTTCCCTTCGGTTCAATGCCCGACTCGTAACTTGTCAACTTCTCCGGTCCTTCCTGGGTGGGAGCAATAAATCCGGAAATCGAAGAAGCTAAATAGGGGATAGATATAGATACCAGCAGGAAAATCCAAAAGGATTCATATTGGTGGAGCGAAAACATTTGCATATTTCCTTCGCCTCAAATTTTTTTTTCTAATTTAGTTGATAGATTTGAAACTAGACAAAATGGTATCGACCTGGGGATTGGTAAGCAACTGTTGTCTCGCTATACTGCAATAGGTTTAGCACGTCTAACCTATTCAGGGAAGTAAATTGAACTTTTCGTTTGATTATACCGGTAGTTACCCCATCGATAAGAAAGGATGAAGAGGGAAAAGTGTTAGCCTTATATTTCTAAAATGGCAACGTCGCATTTGCAGTGGAAAAATCGAGTGATTCTCAAATTTCGGCAATTTCTTTGCACATTCTATTTTAGATTTTCCATACCCAGTTCTTGATTAACTGCATCAAAAAACTGGCATATATCCTTCCTAAAGAGAAAGAAAACTTACTAGATGTGACGATATAGTCATTTAAATAGACGACTCAGATTGAGTAGGTATTATGGTGTGCCGGCAATTTTCCACTCTTTTTCCGTTTCAAGTTAGGACTATACGGATTCGAACCGTAGACACTCTCGGTCATGCAGATCGGAATATGGAAAAACCTCCCCGAACTGCTTGGCGAACCCAACATGCCGCTTCCACGGCATAGGGCTCTCTCGCCAGCTGCTCCCCGATTGAATTGGGAAAAACAAGCAATTGCTGATGCACCAACCCTGTTTCTACCTGGAGAAACTGGGGAGGGTTCCATATGCCCAAGCTATTTTTTACGAAAAGTTTTTTAAGAAATTTCATGAGGAGGAATTAGCCAAATCAGGGAATCTTCGGAAAGTTATTAACATTACGTTGACGCAGGTTTGCCTCTGGGGATACCGGTCCGCCTCGCGATATCAAATATTCTCTGTCGCTTGAAAAGAGTATACGACACTTTCTACACCCGAAAGTTCGTGAGACGAGGAAAAGATTTGGCCTGGGGTCCTTGCATCGTCCCCACCAATTCACCAATTGTAGCATTGAGTAAACCAATTATTCACCATATCAACTTCTTTCTAGGGGTTGACTTCTTTTGGTCAACTTATCTGTCATGCTACTGTTCTCTCGTACTCCTCATTGTAAGTTAAACAAGGAATTATCATGCAGAGCTTTGCACGAGTCATTGGTTTTCGACAAATCTTCTGAGGAAGAGACAGAGACATCGGCGCACGTGTAAACGAGGCGCTCTACCGCTGAGCTATAGCCCCTGATACATCTGATCGTATATGAAAGAATTTCACCCAGTATCAATTAATTTCTGCCAAGTCAACAAATCAGTTTGAAGAAGAAATTATATATATGAGATCAAATACTTAATTAAGTGAAGTGGTGAGACATGCAGTTGTGCGTAGCTACTTCTTAGGGTATAATGAAAATACGGATATATATGACATGTTAATCACACACCTAGGTAGAAAGGATAGAAAGGATAGAAAGGATAGAAAGGATAGAAAGGATAGAAAGGATAGAAAGGATAGAAAGGATAGAAAGTGGCGTGGGATAGACTAAGTCACTGTCAGCCTACTTGACTCAGCGGTTAGAGTATCGCTTTCATACGGCGAGAGTCATTGGTTCGAATCCAATAGTAGGTAACACTTACTAGATACCATGATGGTTAAATTGGTGGTATCTAATAAGTTTTACTGTGTATGAAACACATCGAGGGTTTCTGCGCGTATCATAAGTAGGATGATTATCAGACTATCAAATCACTTAGTGCTTTCGGGTGCGAGAAAGGCACTTCAAGCAACAGTTGAAGCTTCCAGCCTGGCCTTCGCTCTTTTAAAGGCCAAGTTAGCTTCTATTACCCTTTTCTTGCCTTCCGCTTTAGCTGAATTAGCCTGAGCCATCTGAAAAGTTCTTCGAGCTTCGTCGGGATCAATTTCGGCAGCTCTCTCCGCTTCGTTTACCAATATTGTCACCTGATTATTATCTATCATGGCGAAGCCGCCCATCGGTGCCATTGCAGACCACTGCCCATCATGACGTATTTTTGAAACTCCCATATCCAAAGCTGTAAGAAGTGGAGCATGATTGGGTAATATACCAATCTGACCAGTATTAGTGGATGAAACAATTTCCCAAACCTCAGAATTCCAAACTATTCGATTAGGAGCCATCACGCGGAGATTCGAAGCCATCTCTTTTACTGACCCTCCACTTGTAAAGCCGCAGCCTTTGCGGTAGCTTCGTCGATATTGCCAACCAAGTAAAAAGCTTGTTCGGGAAGATTATCCAACTCTCCAGAAAGAATCATTTGAAATCCCTTAATGGTTTCTGATAAACTGACGTATTTACCCGGAGATCCGGTGAAAACTTCCGCTACAAGAAAAGGTTGTGATAAGAAACGTTCTATTTTTCTAGCCCTAGCTACCGTCAAGCGATCTTCTTCGGATAACTCGTCTAGTCCAAGAATAGCTATAATATCTTGAAGTTCTTTGTAACGTTGCAAAGTCTGCTTAACTCCCTGTGCCGTGTCGTAGTGCTCCTCACCCACAATCCAAGGCTGTGACATAGTCGAGGTCGAATCCAGCGGGTCTACGGCTGGGTAAATACCCTTCGCCGCCAATCCCCTTGGAAGCACAGTAGTGGCGTCTAAGTGTGCAGATGTCGTGGCGGGAGCCGGGTCAGTCAAATCATCCGCAGGTACGTAAACAGCTTGAATGGAAGTTATTGATCCCTCCTTGGTGGAAGTAATTCTTTCCTGTAATGATCCCATTTCTGTACCAAGGGTTGGTTGATAACCCACGGCGGAAGGCATCCTACCCAGTAATGCCGAGACCTCCGATCCCGCCTGGACAAAGCGGAAAATATTGTCGATAAATAAGGGTACATCTTGTTTGTTAACGTCTCGAAAGTATTCCGCCATTGTTGGAGCGGTTGAGCCAACTCTCATACGAGCTCCCGGTGGTTCGTTCATCTGACCATAAACCAAAGCTACTTTTGATTCCGAAATGTTTTGTTCATTAATAACTTTTGATTCTTTCATTTCCATGTAAAGGTCATTACCTTCACGTGTACGTTCTCCTACTCCGCCAGATACGGATACACCTCCATGAGCTTTCGCAATATTATTGATTGATTCCGTAATAAGAACCGTCTTTCCAACTCCAGCCCCACCAAGTAACCCGATTTTTCCGCCTCTCCGGTACGGAGCCAAAAGATCCACAACTTTTATACCCGTTTCGAAAATTGATAATTTGGTATCCAACTGGGTAAATGCCGGGGCGGGCCTGTGAATTGGAAATGTCGCATTACTTCGCACAGGACCCAAATTATCTACGGGTTCACCGAGGACGTTAAATATTCGGCCAAGAGTAGTTTCACCAACGGGAACACTAAGGGGGGCTCCCGTATCAACAGCACCCATACCTCTCATCAAACCGTCTGTGGCACTCATAGCTACGGCTCTTACTTCATTGTTACCTAATAATTGTTGAACCTCACAAGTAACATTAATCTGCTGACCTGCTGGATTTTGTCCTTTGACTATTAGTGAGTTGTAGATATTGGGCATCTCCCCCGGGGAGGAAGCCACATCCGATACTGGTCCAATGATCTGAGTGATATAGCCCACATTTTTTTCCACCAATTCAGAAATTTCGAAAGAGAGAGAACTGGTTTTCATAACTATTTCGGTGTATTATCTTTATTTGATTACTGAATCGATAGAAATATTTTGTATCTTATCGCTGAGTGGTCGATGTCGGAGGAGAAGTCATCCGTTCCCTTCCCACCCACTCTCCCTTATTTCAACTTGTTTTGCAGATGTAGCTATAGATAGATGAAATGGGGGGGGGTGTAAACTGCGCCGCAGATGAAGCAGACCCCTTATTATGCTTTGTATACGATCGAGAGGCTGAGAAAATCTGCGTTCTATCCATTGAATTTTCATTATTGGGGTGCGCGTTCTACTCTTTTTCAAACGAGATTGACCACTAAACACGAGGGATTGGCAATTACTTAGTTCGCATTCTACTGACTAGTCTAACCACGAAGAGATTCCCAAGTCAATGTATTGGGATGAGGCAGGATGCTGCTTCCTAAGCAGTTTTTGCAAGAAAACAAATTGATTAGTTGCACCGCGCACGAGACGCGGTATAGAATGATAATGTTCCATGCTTGAAATGGGATTTTGACAGGTATAAGTATTGCGCGCGGGTTGAACTACATCTACTTCGTGTTTCACATCGAAATACTCTACCTAGGCCGAGCAGATCTCATCTTTGTAAGATTTACTAATTTAGTCATAGGGAGGAACAAACCCATGTCACCACAAACGGAGACTAAAGCAGGTGTTGGATTCAAAGCTGGTGTCAAAGATTATCGATTGACCTATTACACCCCCGAATACAAGACCAAAGATACCGATATCTTAGCAGCCTTTAGAATGACCCCACAACCCGGAGTACCGGCTGAGGAAGCCGGAGCTGCGGTAGCTGCGGAATCCTCCACGGGTACGTGGACCACTGTATGGACAGATGGGTTGACCAGTCTTGACCGTTACAAGGGCCGATGCTACGACATCGAACCCGTCGCTGGGGAGGAAAACCAGTATATCGCGTATGTAGCTTATCCTTTGGATCTATTCGAAGAAGGTTCTGTCACCAACTCGTTCACCTCTATTGTAGGTAATGTCTTTGGATTTAAGGCTCTACGCGCTTTACGCTTGGAAGACCTTCGAATTCCCCCCGCTTATTCTAAAACTTTCATTGGACCGCCTCATGGTATTCAGGTCGAAAGGGATAAACTAAACAAATATGGACGTCCTTTATTGGGATGTACAATCAAGCCAAAATTAGGTCTGTCTGCTAAGAATTATGGTAGAGCCGTCTACGAATGCCTCCGCGGCGGACTTGATTTCACAAAAGATGATGAAAATGTGAATTCCCAGCCATTCATGCGTTGGAGAGATCGCTTCCTATTCGTGGCAGAAGCTCTTTTCAAATCCCAGGCTGAAACGGGGGAAATCAAGGGGCATTACTTAAATGCTACCGCAGGTACATGTGAAGAAATGATGAAGAGAGCTGTTTTCGCTAGAGAGTTGGGTGCACCAATTGTCATGCATGACTATCTGACCGGAGGGTTTACCGCAAACACCAGCTTAGCTTATTACTGCAGAGACAATGGGCTACTTCTTCATATTCACCGTGCGATGCATGCTGTGATCGATAGACAACGAAATCACGGTATGCATTTCCGTGTATTGGCCAAAGCATTACGCATGTCCGGTGGAGATCATGTACACGCTGGAACTGTGGTAGGTAAACTAGAGGGGGAACGAGAAGTAACCCTGGGTTTCGTCGATTTACTTCGCGACGATTACATTGAAAAAGATCGTAGTCGTGGTGTCTATTTCACACAAGATTGGGTATCTATGCCGGGTGTACTCCCCGTAGCTTCGGGGGGTATCCACGTTTGGCACATGCCTGCCCTAACCGAAATCTTCGGGGACGATTCCGTATTACAGTTCGGCGGGGGAACCTTGGGACATCCTTGGGGAAATGCACCCGGTGCGGTAGCCAATCGAGTCGCATTAGAAGCTTGCGTACAGGCTCGCAACGAGGGTCGCGACCTCGCCCGTGAAGGTAATGAAATTATTCGTGAAGCTAGTAAGTGGAGTCCGGAATTGGCCGCTGCATGCGAGATATGGAAAGCAATCAAATTTGAATTCGATACAATTGATACGTTGTAAATAGATTGGAATTTTAGTAGCTATTTGCTACCCGCATCTGTTCCGAAACAGTTGTGAGACATACCAGGAGTATCGGGAAGGGGTTAATCTCCCCCATACTCCTGATGCAACACGCGACGCTATAGTGAGGTTGGCTAATCAATGATGGAAACTGGGAAACACATGGTATTGAAATGTGAATCTGGGGGTTCAAATCCCTACCAACTCATATTGAAAAATTACGAGATGTGAACGAGTGGTCTGAAGCTGAACCCGACGTTTTATGTTTACTAAAAATATCTCTACCTTGTTTAGCTTCATAGCATATTGCTTCGTTTGTTTCGTTGGATAATAGAAATCGAACACTTATAATACGACTGATTCGACAGATAACTAATCAATTATCAATTATTTGTTGGATCAACGAACTTGGATTTGGTCCCAATTCGCTGATATCTAAAGGGGAAGAGTTCGCCATATCATGGAAAATCTATTTGAAATTTATTTCTTCCACGAATTAGAGGGAAACAACAGATGAGGAGATTCTTACGTCTGTAACAAATTGGTTCGAAGATAAGCGCAAATTTGGTGGATTGATTGGAGCTTTTCCCGAAGAAGCTACCAGAGGCTCTATCTCAAATGAAAAGGAAAGAGAGAAGCGGATAAGTGTTAACACGAATAGAGGATTATGGGCTCGATGCGATAACTGCGGAAACATGCTTCATGTGAAATTTTTGAAACAGAATAGAAGTGTTTGTGAAGAACGTGGTTATCACCTTTCAATGAATAGTATGGAAAGGATCGAACTTTTGATTGATCGTAACACATGGATTCCCATGGATGAAGACATGATCACAGAAGATGTTTTAGATTTTTCCGACGAGGATTCCCATCAAAATCGGTTAGCTGTTTCTCAGGAAAAAACGGGTTTAGCCGACGCTATTCAAACAGGTATAGGATATCTAAATGGAACACTTGTTGCACTTGGTGTTATGGACTTCCATTTCATGGGAGGAAGTATGGGATCCGTTGTGGGTGAAAAGATTACTCGTCTAATTGAATATGCCACGGATAAGTCTTTGCCATTAATCTTAATTTGTGCTTCTGGGGGAGCGCGTACGCAAGAAGGAACGTTGAGCTTGATGCAAATGGCTAAAATTTCTTCCGTCTTGCAAATTCACCAAGTTCGAAGGAAATTACTTTATATATCGATTCTTACCTATCCAACCACGGGGGGTGTCACCGCCAGTTTTGGCATGTTGGGGGATATAATTATTGCCGAGTCCAAAGCGTATACAGCATTCGCTGGTAAAAGGGTAATTGAACAAACATCGCGTCAAAAGATACCTGAGGGCTTTCAAGCAGCTGAGTCTTTATTTGATAATGGGCTACTCGATTCGATTGTTCCACGTAATCTCTTGAAGGGTGTTTCGGGCGAAATATCTGAACTTCATTCCTCAGCTCCTTATAAAAAAAATTGAATTTGTTCCGAATTTTTTTTATCCACTTCTGAATCGGCCACATCTTACCCCCTCCCTCTCCTCCTTACCACTAAATGGAGAAACAATCGTCATCTCCGTTTTATTTTCGTACGACAAGAAATTTGTTGGATCTTTTCTTGTAGTGTCGGCCTACTCGTTCCCCCCCAATGAACCCGAAAATTGAGAAAATTTAAATTGGGTTACTCTACCGGAAGCCTGGAAAACCCTTTTCTTTGTAGAACAAAGGGAATATCATTAGATATTAGAAAGAAGAGTGAGACAGAGATATATGATTATATAAATAGATTTCTTCTTTTCTTTATTGTAGTTGAGGTAATTTTATCATGGCAGCATCTTATCTACCCTCTATTTTTGTACCCCTAGTCGGTTTGGTGTTTCCAGCAGTTACAATGGCTATCCCATTTCTATATATCGAACGGGATGAAATCCTATAATTTTTTTTTTTATTTTTTGTAGATGGAATAAACTGCTCGGTGACTTTCTGATATCAATTGAATTCGAAGTCTAGTCTGAGCTAATACTTAATAGAGATGAATTCCACTTTTCTTGGCGGTTACCTTATCCTTGTTTGAGTCCCCAATAATCTCAAGAATGTCGCCCCAATCAATTTCAATCTATGTCTCATTATCATTTCATATAAAAATGAGATATAGATTTATTTTTTGTTAACAAACGCATCACTTGTAGATAACTACCCCATATGCTTGAACTCCATCTTGGTACTTCATTATTAAACGAAAATAAACCAGAAACAAGCGGAAGTAATGGACTGCAAAGAAGAAATAAGAAAAGTGAATTTGGTGATAAAATGACTAATCCATTTATTATGCAATATGTGAGGAAATATTAATGAATTGCCGTTCCAAATGGATCCAAGTAGATTTTATAAAAGGCTCCCGTACATTTGCGAATTCATGTTGGGCCTGTATCCTTGTCTGTGGCGCAACAGGTTTTCTACTAGTAGGACTTTCTAGCTGCGTCGGCGAAGATCTGATCCCCGGACTTTCATCCGAACACATTGTTTTTATTCCACAAGGTATTGTAATGTGTTTTTACGGGATTGCAGGCCTCTTTCTCGGACTGTATTTGTGGTGTACCGCGTTTTGGAACGTGGGGGGCGGTTACAACTTGTTCGATAAGCGAGAAGGATTCTTTTCTATCTTTCGGTGGGGCTTCCCCGGAACTAATCGCCGCATCCGCATCCGACTTGTACTAAAAGATATAGAAGCGGTTGGGTTGGAAAGTAAGGAAGGCTTTTATCCGCGTCGGATTCTTTACTTGAAAGTGAGGGGTCGTCAAAATATCCCACTAACTAGGATCGGTGAAAGTTTAACCTTAGGAGATATAGAAGAAAAAGCCGCTGAACCTGCTCGTTTCCCGCGTGTATCAATTGAAGGTTTTTAAAATTTATTGAATTTCAAAACTAGATGATTTACGAAGAAATGTAAGGCTACTAGATAAGGCTACTAGAGCGGCGAAAATAAATTCGAGGGGGAGGGGTCGAAAGAAGGAATAGCCAATTCAACTGATTAGTCTCATACTTCGTCTATTTTCCTCTCCTGATTGATAGATAGTTACAGTTAATATATGCGATTACATTGTTGGAAACGGAAAATTATTCGATGGTTTCTTAGTACTCCACATCGTTCCTCGGATAGAGCTTATGAGGCTAGTAAGCGACTACAGTCCCTAATAGACGACTCTCCGCTTCTTGTGCAAGTAAAATTATCCCCCTCAACACCGGAGAAATTGCTGCGGGCCACGACGGCGCCCACAAACACGGTATCCAATAAATCTAGATATCTAATATACTGTAGCCTCCTAGAGCACAGATTTAGTATATCCCTTCTGGGAATGCAAAGAGACCTGAGACTTCTCTTTAGGACAAAACTCCTCCGATTGCTTCCACGTGGGTGTGATCGCGCAACCAATTCTTTGATAAAAAATTGCTTGAATATTTTTTTGCCGAACCTTCCAGATATTTTGCTTTTCCAAGATATATCTCCAAACTCTCGCCGAAATTGTTATATGAATGGTGAAACAGTCAACAAACGTAGAAAATCTGTTAGCTTTGCAGAAGATAAATTGAAAAATGATTTTCCTTCTTGCATCCCTTACAAGTTGAATAATATAGAAGAAATAAATAGAAAATTAGCTTGGATTGAAGCGACTTCAAATGAGTTCGATGTTAGGAGAGCACGTTGTTCCATAAACTTTTTTCCACTTCAAACTACCAAAAAAGTGATTGAAAAATCATTTAATTATGAATCAGCAAATTTTCCGTCGGCCTATGAGTCAATCAGTTTAGTGCCTCGTTCTGTGACTCGTACTTTATCCAAGTTCAGGGCGGAATTGACAAATCAATCAAGTGTGTTGGTACATAACGATTTCGACTTAACTAGAAACCAAGCATTAGTTTCCCTTCAATATATTGGGTGTTTTTTGCTTCTCCCCCTCACGATTCCAATCAGTTTCAGAAATTGGTTTTTGGAGTCTTGGATTAGGGGTTGGTGGAACATTACCCAAACTCAAGTATTTATCAACCCCCTTCAAGAGGAAAAGGCTCTGAAGCAGCTTCGAGAAGCAGAAGCATTGCTCTGGTTAAGTGACGCGACTAAACATTTGGCAGATACGCAGTTGCAAAATTTTGATGCAAATGCATATGATGAGACTACTCAGTTGGCAACAACGTATAACGAACTCAATATTCAGCTACTGCTGCAGCTAGTAACCGATGTAATTAGTATTGCCACCCCAACTTTATTGCTTGTAACGGGTCGAAAGAGACTTGCAGTTTTAAATTCCTGGATTCAGGAGTCATTTCACAGTTTGAGTGACACAATGAAAGCGTCTTCCATTCTTTTACTAACTGATTTATGTGTAGGGTTCCACTCGCCCCATGGTTGGGAAATAGTCATAGGCTCCCTCTTCGAACATTTTGGCTTAATCCCCAATAAATATGTAATTTCTCGCCTCGTCTCAACCTTTCCAGTTATTTTAGATACGGTATCCAAATATTGGATTTTTCGTCACTTGAATCGCACATCTCCCTCGATTGTAGCAACTTATCATACAATGAGTGGGTGATAACAACTTCTTCTCCGAATTTGCATCTAGCAGGCTAGACCAGTTCATTCATTCTTTTGGGTTACTTGCAACCCCCTATCGTTTGTCATCTGCTAATAGTGATCAAGTAGAACGGGGGAAAGAATTAGAACAAGAAAGAATTATTTGCTACCAAGCGGCGTCAACAATTAACCCGTTTGTATAAAGACTTGAGACTAATCATCAATCTATGCAAAGAAGAATTACGAATAACTGGATGAAAAAGTGTTGGATTCCGTCACTTGCACTTGCGGTATCGATCGGTTTCGGTGAATTAAACTGTCCATCTGTATCAAATGCATATCCGATTCTTGCGCAACAGAATTATGAAAATCCCCGAGAAGCTACGGGGCGTATCGTGTGTGCCAATTGCCATCTAGCCAAGAAACCTGTGGATCTTGAGGCCCCGCAATCTGTTCTTCCCGATACTGTATTTGAAGCAGTTGTTAAGATTCCTTATGATACGTAGATAAAATAAGTACTTGCAAACGGGAAAAAGGGGGGCTTGAATGTTGGTGCTGTACTCATTCTACCAGAGGGGTTTGAATTGGCTCCCCCTAATCGCATCCCAGCCGAGATGAAAGAAAAGTTAGGAAAATTGTCATTTCAAAGTTACCGTCCCGGCAAAGAAAATATAATCGTCGTAGGGCCAGTGCCAGGCAAGTTATACAATGAAATCACATTTCCAATTCCATCACCAGACCCTGGTACCAACAAGGAAGCTCATTTTCTGAAATATCCCATTTATGTTGGGGGGAATAGGGGGAGGGGACAAATCTACCCAGATGGGAGCAGAAGCAACAACACGGTCTACGCCGCTTCAGCAACAGGAAAAATAAAGAGGGTTGTTCGTAAAGAAGGAAAGGGTGGATACGAGGTCACTATTGAAGAGTCATCCGGGAATCGTGAAGCAACGGATACTGTCCCCCCCGGTCTCGAACTCATTGTTTCAGAAGGTGAGTTAGTTAAGGCCGATCAGCCATTGACTAATAACCCTAATGTTGGTGGATTCGGTCAGGGAGAAGTCGAAATCGTACTCCAGGACCCGTTGCGTATCCGAGGTCTTATAGCTTTCCTCGCATCGGTTGTCTTGGCACAGATTTTCCCCGTGCTTAAGAAAAAACAGTTTGAAAAGGTGCAGTTGGCAGAAATGAATTTCTGATTGTCTACTCCTTCTTCTGGTTATCCCTCTCGTGGCTAGATAATCCGACTGATAATTGCGTGTAGAAAAGAAATTTCACTTGTCTTTTCTTTTAGTCAATAGTTTGATAGCCGCGAAGTGTTGGTTGCGTCGACTTGGATGATGTGGGTGGTGTCGGCGGCGTCGACACCACCCACATCATCCATATGTCTTCTCCGACGCAATCAGCTTACTTCTTTATCTCCCAGTCTCCCAATTTGACTCCATCAAGTCTAAACTAGGACACGGAAGATGCAATGTCGGGTAGGGAGGTAGACTACAAATATGGATGAGACTAGTTGGGGAGATTACTACTAGGTAACGATGGGGGGGGGGGGGTAAAAAAAAATCTTCACTTTATAGTTCGACAAACTATAAATCGTACTCAAAACTTATTAATTGATCCAATTATGTCGAACTAGTTTTTCCCGAAATACCTCTTTTATGTATGTATATGATTACAAAAAAAATATGTAGATAATTTAATTGTTACATTCAGCCTCGATCGATCGATCGATTCTTTAGACAGAAAAGAATCGATCGAACCATCTACTCGAAAGATGCATCGTAGAGCTAGTCTCTAGCTAACTAAATAGAGATATATTAAATTGAACCGCTTCTTTCTCCTCCTTTAAGTAAAAAGAGAAGATAAATTGGAGAATTTGCTTCTATAATTAATTCGGCAAAGTTTTCCCGACCAGATGGCAGTCATTATCGAGGAGACGACCCCAACCCTGAGTAAGCTCCGTAAAAAAATATGCCTAACGGACCTATCACAGGTGTACCGGCTACAGTACCCACCAACCACAAGGGAATCCTTCCAGTGGTATTTGTCATCTGCGCCACCTCCTTACCCCCCTACTCTTTCGGTTTTATCATCTGGTCCCGACTCGAGACATGAACAGTCACAAATAATTAGGATCTCGATCGTTTTCGGACAATTATTTTTAGTTTCTAATTAAAAAAGTAATTAGAAAAGGGAACGGCAAGTACGAAAATCAGTAATAATCCCCGATATAAGCTTGTACGATTCGATTCTACACTCTGTTTATTCGGATTCGGTTGTGTCGTAAATTCGGAGCTCACTAAAAACTATCTTTGAATGAATTGCATAGCTGATATGGACCCCAGGAAGAAAACTGTCGGTACAGCTAAGCCATGAACCGCTAACCATCTAACAGTGAAAATTGGATAAGTTTTATCTAAAGCCATTGGTTTTGGTTTCTCCTAAAAGAATTTGGTGAATGCGTCGATCTGTTCCAGCGAATCGAAGCGGCCAGTAACTAGGGGAACTTCTTGTCGGCTCTCTGAAAAATATTCGTTTGGGCGGGGGCTTCCGGAAACATCGTAAGCTAAACCTGTACTGACAGACAGCCAGCCTGCAATAAACGGGGAGGGTGTAGTAATGCTGTGGATGACCCAGTATCGAATACTAGTAATGATGTCAGCGAAGGGGCGTTCTCCTGTATTCCCAGACATGTTCAGCTCCGTATCTATCTATATCTATCTTGTAATACTAAAAGAGGTTGCTTCCCGGATAAAAAAAAAGGGGGGGATAAAGGATGTGGGATCTACCAGTAAACCTTTTCGAACGGGACCTGACCCAAATTGGGATGTCACTTTTATACCCAGGGTATATCCGAAATATACTGGTTCAGTATAGCTAGCCCACCTTCGATGCGGCAAGGTTACTCGCTCCTCACAAGTGAGGTATCCGATACTTCCGGGATTTTCGGTAGCGGTTACCCACGCCTAGACCAAACTGGCTAGAAAGCCTCGACCGGCTTCGGCTTCGGAACCGTACAGCGGTTCGTAGGCGCAGGGGTATTATCTCTCCTGTTGCTCTGTCTCCCAGCCTGCCTTCATCTACCGGCGTGTTCAGGCAATTGATGATTTCAACTACGCGTATTAGCCTTAGGCCAAGGAAAAGAGATAGCCAGTTCGTGGGGTAGTTAATAAAAAAAGAAGAAGACTTATTTGGCAATTCTGAAGCGATTAATTAACGGCTTAGAGGTACTACGTAGTTGCCTACTTCATAAATTAAATAAATGAGACGTAATTGTACCGAATAAATCAAATCAATAGATTTAGATCACCCAGTAAATATTACTAATCAATCCCGACTTAGCAAATTTGAGTAAACAACTTTGATTCCGTAATTTCAGGTGATAAACTACTCGGAGAAATCATATACTAACCCATCTGCCAGATAATTTGGTATTCAAATTTATGCTCACTCTATTAAGCTACTTCGCCTTTTTGACGTCTGTATTAACTTTGACTTCAGCTTCATTTGTTGGATTGAACAAGATTCAAATTCTGTGATTTGGTCATGTAGAACCTAGATGGGGGGGGGGTGGGGAGGCAAAAGAGGGGGTCCCGACGGCACCTACAAATTCGTCGTACTTACCAGATATTATTCGGCTGATGCGAAAATCAACTTCGGTAAGTATTTACATCAGATATTTATAAACTAGAATGGTTGAAGCATCACTATCGGGAATTGTGTCGGGTTCGATTCCAATAACCCTAGCTGGATTATTTGTAACTGCATACCCGCAATATCGACGCGGCGATCAATTAGATATTCGATAGAATTGAATAATTGTGGCATCTAAAACAAGACGTTGATTTATAAAAAAGATGGAAAACGATTCATCTAAAAATTCTTTCTTTCTATTCAAATTATTTAATCAATTCTAGGAGTTGTCTGAGAATATTCGTTTATCTAAGAGACAGACATGAGGGGCTGTTTTGTCGACGGAAAATCTGTCGTCTTCGGTTTCTAGGTATTTCGTATTCGACACATATTACTTCCATTAAGTAATCCTTGGGTAAGCAGTAGTAAGCACGCCCTGTAGGATTCGAACCTACGACATCGGGTTTTGGAGACCCGCGTTCTACCGGACTGAACTAAAGGCGCCTCCCTTTTCGTAGTTATTTTTATATTCAAGTATAAAAATAAATGGGGCAGCTTCCTTCCTCACTCCGTGAGGAGGAAGCGAAAGTTAGAAATCTTTTCTCTTTCATGAAAGAAAAAAAGAAAGACAGAAATCATTTTGTTGAGACGAGAAGTCCTATCCCCGAAGCTTGGTGCATGGATCAATAATAGGGATGGCAGGATTTGAACCTGCGGCATTTTGTACCCAAAACAAACACGCTACCGAGCTGCGTTACATCCCTATTAATCTTAACTTATAACTGGTATCATCGATCCGATGTTATTCCATTTAATTTATTATAACTGGTAGCTGCATATACCGGCTACTAGTAAAGAGAAAATTCATTTTTCAATAGATAGCTGTCCTCTAACACTCCGTCCAATTCTTACTTTTTCTTCTCCTCACTTTGCATCGGTATTACGGCTATTCATCGATATTACGGTTATTGGTACCAACAATATTGGTTTATCAGTTTCTCCCTCAAAAAAAAAAGATTGATTTCTAAGTTGTAAATAAGTGTTTCTTCTTAATAAGATAGAAGAAGTAGAAGAGGAATAAAGATTAAGAGATATAGTACTAAGATATTAAAAATAAGGAGTACTTTTGATGCAACATGTGAAGATATATCTCTCCACGGCCCCTGTCGTAGCTGCAATATGGTTTGGGTTGTTGGCTGGTTCCCTAATAGAAGTTAATCGCTTCTTCCCAGACGCTTTATTATTTCCCTTTTTTTAATTCAAGGAACTAATTACGGAGGGATCAAACGAAGCGGAAAAATCGGATAACTTTACGTCTTACAAAGGGAGTGACGCATAACCGAGTTTTGGGTGGGGATAGCTAAAATTTAAACTTTATTATTGTCTAAGCTTCGCGGGTAGTCCGTTCAAAAACATTTGGACCTACTTGCGACCCTCTCCCTTAAAAAAGAAAACTTATCTTATTACGACATAACTGATTTTATGACCAGAAGTAAAGATGCGAGGGTGACCATTGCTTTAGCATGTACAATCTGTACTTGCAGAGAGAGGGAGGCTAGCGGCAAATCCACGGGTATTTCTCGATACACTACACGTAAGAATCGCCGCAACACACCTACTCGGTTGGAATCGAAGAAATTTCGTGTTTATTGCCACAAACAGACTTATCATAAGGAACTGAAAAAATAAAGGATATTTCCGATTAATTTGTAAGTAATCAATAATAATGTGTATAAGTAATCAATAATAATGTGTATTGGAATGTTTACTGGTAGTCACAAAAAAAAATATCACGAATAAATTTAAACGATCTCTCCGTAGACGTTCCCCGTCTATTCGCTCCGATGAAACTATTGATTACAAAAATACGAGCCTACTTCGTCGATTCGTCAGTGAGCAGGGAAAAATCCTATCGAGGCGGATGAACAGATTAACCTCCAAGCAGCAGCGTTCCGTAGCTATCGCTATAAAGAGAGCTCGTATTTTGGCTTTGCTACCCCTCTCAAACAACGAAAATTAGAGAATTCTATGAAATTGAATTCTGGGGGATTTTTCGATTTGACAACTAAAAACATCCCGTCCCGCGAAAAAGGTGGTATTTAATATATCGAAGTTGAATCAAAGTAATGCCTATGAGATAGTCTGTCCTTCCATTTATCTTCTCTTCTTTGTCTTTCCCTGTGATAGATCTGCGAGTTAACTCATTCTTTATTTTATTTCTAGCCTCTCCGTTTAATCCGGAGAGGCTTACCGCCGCATGTCAATCTCTCTCATCATTAATTGTTCGTACAAGCCGGGAGGAACAGTAAGCGTCTGGAGTAGCTACTTGCGCGAGTGTCTTGCGATTCAGAAAAACATGATTCTCAAACAAATTGTGAATCATCGAACTGTACGTAATTCCATTTTTCCGCGCCGCTGCATTAATCCGAGCGATCCATAGACGACGGAATTTTCTCTTACGGTTATTTCTATCTACATAAGCGCAAGCTAATGCCCTTTTTTCCTGCTGGTTCGCTGCTCTAAATAATCTTGAATGAGCCCCCCGAAACCCGGATGCGAAATCGAGAATGCCTTTGCGATATCTCCGAGCTATGGATCCTCGTTTTACTCTGGTCATTGTATGTATAGCCTTACGGAAAATTATATTTTCGTCTGAGAAATCCATTTATTCCCGGGCTCTACTACTCCCTCAAATAATTTCTTATTTTTTCAATATTTCTTATTTAGAGATGATTTCTTATTTAGAGATGTCAATTTGTAGAAATAGATATGCTATGTTACACCGAACTGTACCCCCCGAAGAGAGGAATATCTCGAAGATAGATTTACATTTCAATTACACCATGTGCGGCGACATGCCGCGCCTCTAAATTTTTAGGAGGTCGTTAGGTAGCTGTTTCATAATTTTTCGAAAATTTATCGGCTGTGACGAATTCCTGTTTTCTCTATCTGATGTAATAAATGGGGATTCCGGCGGCTTTTGCTACCCCGACTTTCCCTTCCGTAGATACTCTGGTACGGGTTAGATACCCAACCCCAATTGTTGATCTGTCAATAGGTGGTACGCTGCACCAGGGATACCACGGATTCCGATGTTTCCGTGGCCAACTTTTTATGGCAACCGGGTCCCTCCTATATACCGGAGCCTAGGCTTTTCCGAAGATAAGGAAAACAAAATTGCTGTCGGCGGGTCGCATGATCCCCAATATTTAACTCAGCCCATCCAGCGGGGCTTTCTCGCTTCCATTTCTTATTCGTTATTTATTTCGAAAGAAGTCATATGTTTAGTGACGGTATTTCAGGTTGGAGATTGGCGGAACAGCTGACCCGTGGTTATTGCCGTCGCAATGGGATTGGCGAAATAGATATAGAAGTTAATATCACTCGCCCGGCTTCGCTTAATAACTCAACTTTATTATCATCGATTGGTTTTTATCGTCCCAAATCAAAATGATCGGATTTGCACCGACTCTAACCACGAATTTCTATTTCTTATTGAAACAGATGGATTATGGATTTATCCTCAGTTCATTTGAGGGATTATTTCATGATGTCAACCCCCTAATGTAATGTCTCAGGTTTCCGATCCGAACGGGTCACACATACACCCTGGTACACACTCCTCTCCGTTGGGGGCATCCCCGAAGAGCGGGGGATTTTGTTCCAATCCCCAACCGTTGTCTCGCTTTCCTAATTAGTTGCTGATTTGTTGGCACGTTCAAAGACGCATAAAATTTATTTGGTTCGAAATATTTCTAACCATGTGAGAAAACTTGCTACATCCAAATCTCTAACAATCAATCTTTATAATATTTTTTTGTTTGAAGTAAGAAAAAAAAAAACTGAAGATTTGCTTTTTCAAGTGGATGGAATAGAAACTGGTTAGACAAATAGACGTGAAACTACAAGAAGAAAAAATTATTGAATCAGAAAAATTTGACTTTTTCTTGCAAATCTCGGTCACTTCCTACTTGTCGAATCTTCAAACTGACGCGTTTTCCAACGCCACCGGGTCCGCGACGCCGTAATCCTGAGCTTCTTCTGCTGACGGAAAAACATCTCTCTCCATATCTTCGGAAATTATCCATAAGGGTTTACCAGTTCTTTGGGCATAGACTTTAGTTATGCAATCGCGTAGTTTTGATGCTTCTTCCGCTTCCATAACGCATTCCCCTGCTTGTCCATCATAATATGAACTAGCGGGTTGATGAATCATTACCCTAGTTAGATGACTCCGATTAAGTTCAACCGTACAAGCAAATTCTCTTGCATACGGCTATACCTCTGGTGAGTCGACGAAGTCTGCTCAAACTAGTATTTAAACATTAACTTTTTGTCTTATTTACTTCGTTGTCAACCCCTTCTTCTTGCAATACTACGAGAGGAGTATTACGAGTACGAGATCACACCATCCTTCCTTTCAAACGTATTATGATGGTTCCGTCGCTGTATCGCGTGTCGCGCCAGCAATCCCAAAGTTTGCTATATATACTCTCGATGGATAACGGAATCGGCATCACCCAACTCCTCAAAAACTTGAAGTTTAATAAATTATGTTATGTAGATTCGACACTTTTTCGATTTATGACGCTAAGATATATCGATTTCGATCCAGAATGAATTCACTACAAAAAATTTATTTTGATTCAATTTACCTCCTTGGCATTTCACTATTTCATAGTTGAATGTGTATAGGAGGAGTCGCCAAGTAGAAGCTGCCATGCTATTGTTACCCTACCTAGGCGAAGGCAGAGTTCTAATCCGTACAAATCATTGGCGCCAAGCGTGGGGTAGTGCTATACGTCTGGTAATTTCCCCCCCAGCCAAAATGGAGGATCCCGTTGAAGCAGCTAGTCCCATGCAAATAGTATGTACATCTGGTACGACAAATTGCATTGCGTCATAAGCAGATATTCCGGCTAATACTGCCCCACCGGGTGAATTTACATACGAGTACATATCTTTGGCTTGATCTTCCCCATTTAGATACATCATGATACCGATAAGTTGATTGGCAATTTCGTCATCAACTTGTTGACCTAGAAAAAGAAGTCTCTCCCGATGAAGCCGGTTGATTGGGATAGGTTTCCGCGATTCCCACTCCGCCGCCCCCCCCCTCTGGAACCGTATAGGTATCGTTAGAGACATACGGCTCCGGTAGCTTCTACGTGAAATGAGTATAAGAAAGAATTCTCCTTTCCTTTTTCTATTTTTTCTTCAATCCCACCCGCATTAGCCTTTCCGGTTCAAGTTTGTCTAGCCCAGCTTTCGCACATTCTGAACCACTTCGTAACTGGTGATCGGCAAACTCACCCCAGTGTGTCAACTTCTTCCTCCTGCACCAGTTCATTTCTGTTCGTGATTAAGTCTTTTTCTTGTGAAGAGTCTTTAGGTTCACCTTCTACCCCGGAGGTTGCGGGGTTCCGACCGCTATTTGCACATACAGAACAAATAGTTTCACTTCCCCTGTATTTACTCCCACATTTTATGCAACATATTCAAAATAGAAATCTATTTAATTTTTTTCGATGTTCCGGTTTCTATTTCGTAGCCATTCTGGCTACGACCGATATCTGGGACTGAGTAACCGGAGCCCAAGCAATCTGTTTATTCTGACTAGCCGTGGATTCTGACGACTACTAAACCTACTGACAAACATTTCTCACGCATTTGGGCACTGACAGATTAGTCAATTCCAAGCGAGATAGAGACAAATCAATCGGATAAGAAATGACGGAAACGGGTTCCACCCGGCTCGACGCACCTGACGAGTCGCACTATACGTCAACCCAAGCCGCATCCTCTTCCCCAGGGAGACGAAAGGGCACCTTTGGAACACCAATTGGCATAGAAAAACTGCTGTAAGAGATTGTAATTACCTCCAAATTGGGGACGTATAAGCCAAACTGAGAAAGAACTTTCATCATATTATAACACGCTTGACAAAGACAACGTGGGTTAAATAAATCGTATCTTTTTGCAGATATTAACAGACTCTGATGGGACCAATCTCTACATTGTTATATGAAGCGCGTAAATGCTAAAATATCTATGCCTTCATCTGTTCCTGAAAGAAAAGTTACTGGCTTACTTCACATTACTATGTGTTTCGTACAAACCAAACAAATAGGTGAGACGAGGCAATAAAGAAGGAATGCCTCTAATCTAACAACGAACCGAGATAGTGATTTGTATATTTCATATAACAACTACCATCTCGTCTCTTTATAGCTTATGACGCAAGCCTATATTGCAAGAAAGTTACGTAGTAGTCACTCATTTCCAATATCCAAGAAAGGGGTTTCTCACGGGTTTGCCTCGGTATCGCGTTCATACCGTCGTATTAAACGATCCCGGTCGTCTTATTTCCGTGCATTTGATGCACACTGCTTTGGTTTCTGGCTGGGCGGGTTCAATGGCTTCATACGAACTAGCTGTTTTCGACCCATCGGATCCCGTTCTTGATCCCATGTGGAGGCAGGGTATGTTTGTCATTCCATTTATGACTCGCATTGGGGTAACAAAGTCGTGGGGAGGCTGGAGCATCACCGGAGATGCCGCAACTGATGCGGGTATCTGGAGTTACGAGGGAGTAGCCGCAGCTCATATCATACTATCCGGTTTGCCGTTTTTAGCCGCTATCTGGCACTGGGTGTATTGGGACCTGGATCTATTTCGGGACGATCGCACGGGAAAACCATCCCTGGATTTACCAAAAATATTTGGAATCCACCTATTTCTTTCGGGAGTACTTTGTTTTGCGTTTGGAGCATTTCACGTAACAGGCTTGTTTGGCCCCGGTATTTGGATATCAGACCCTTACGGATTAACCGGAAAAGTAGAACCCATAGATCCAGCTTGGGGGGCCGAGGGTTTTGATCCATTTGTACCAGGCGGAATAGCCTCGCACCACATAGCAGCAGGAGTTTTAGGTATACTAGCGGGTCTGTTTCACCTAAGTGTTCGTCCCCCCCAACGGTTATACAAAGCTCTACGTATGGGAAATGTCGAAACCGTGTTGTCTAGCAGTATTGCTGCTGTATTCTTCGCCGCTTTTGTCGTTTCCGGAACCATGTGGTATGGTTCCGCTGCTACCCCGATCGAATTGTTTGGCCCCACTCGTTATCAGTGGGATCAGGGGTATTTTCAACAAGAAATAGAGAAGCGAATACGATCAGGTGAAGCCGAAAATCTAAGTCTATCCCAAGCTTGGTCGAAGATTCCGGAAAAATTAGCTTTTTACGACTACATTGGCAATAACCCCGCCAAAGGCGGATTGTTTAGAGCAGGTGCGATGGATAACGGCGATGGGATAGCCGTTGGCTGGCTAGGTCACGCCGCTTTCAAAGATAAGGAAGGCCATGAACTGTTTGTACGCCGTATGCCAACTTTTTTCGAAACATTTCCCGTAGTCCTGGTAGATGGCGAGGGTGTCGTGAGAGCTGATGTACCATTTAGGCGGGCAGAATCAAAATACAGCGTCGAGCAAGTCGGTGTAACCGTAGAATTCTTCGGTGGTGAACTGGATGGTGCTAGTTTCAGTGATCCCGCCACGGTGAAAAAATATGCCAGGCGCGCCCAATTAGGTGAGATCTTCGAGTTTGATCGCGCCACTTTAAAATCGGATGGTGTTTCTAGAAGTAGCCCACGGGGTTGGTTCACTTTCGGTCACGCCACATTTGCTCTCATTTTCTTTTTTGGTCACATCTGGCACGGTGCAAGAACCTTATTTAGAGACGTTTTTGCTGGTATCGATCCCGATTTGGACGCCCAAGTTGAATTCGGGGCATTTCAAAAGTTGGGAGATCCAAGTACTAAAAGACAAGCTGTTCAAAAAGTTTTTTCTTATTTATCCTATTGAATTCCTCTCTTTATCAGGTTAGTCACAAAAATTGACTGAATTGTGAAATAATAAATAATTGTTTTGTCAAAACTTAATAATTTAATAAATTGATTTAATTCAGTAGTTTCTAATACTTCGAAGTTAAACAAAAAAACTTGGAAGAACTAGAAGTTTCCTCCACCGCAATTAGTATGAAAGATATTTATAAAATACCACTATTACGGTTGAATCCATGGAAGCACCGGTTTACACATTTTTGTTGGTAGCAACTTTAGGTATAATATTTTTTGCCATCTTCTTTCGGGAGCCCCCCAAAGTACCCAGCAAGGGTAAATAGAGAGCTTTCCCCGATTTTAATTTTGCCAAAGAAGCAGATTTTGTTGTATCAGCAAAATCGTGAATATAAGGTAAATTAGGTTGATTAGAGACCTTCCTTTTTAATTTTGCGAAGGAAGGTCTATCAGTCCGACTAATCTTCATGTTCCTCAAAAGGGTCTCTGAGCTCTTTGGCGGGTTGACCGGAAGCGGTATACAAAGCGTAACCGGTGAGGCTAACGAGTGAACGGGATATAGAGGTAGCGACCGAAGTTGCGGTTTCCGTTGCCATGTAATCCAAAGAAATATTAGTACATATTTACTTGTTATAATAGTATACAAAGTCAACAAACTTCAATCAATTGAGCAGGCTTTATGGCTACGAAAGTTATTGGTGACACCCCCAGAGGTAAACCCAGAATAAGTTTATTGGGAATGGTTTTGAAGCCGCTTAATTCAGAATATGGAAAGGTTGCCCCCGGCTGGGGGACTACCCCCCTGATGGGATTTTTCATGGCTTTGCTTGCAGTATTCTTAGTTACTATTTTGGAAATTTATAACTCATCCGTTTTATTGGATGGCATTCCAATTAGCTGGTAGAAAAGTCCTGAACCCCACTGATGTAGCGGCAATAGCTGGGGGTTCAGAAATAGATACCTTATCGTAAATCAGAACGGAAGTTAAATCGCGCGAACTTTAAATGTTTTTAGAAGACAATAATATGGGTGTGTGATTCGTCGCAACTAATCTGGTTCAACAAATAAACAAATAAACAGTCTTTGATTTAAGTAGATTTTCTTATATTAGATTATCGGTATCTCGCCAGGTAGCGGTCGAGTTATTAGCACCCGAAACGCGAGAATCTCATATTTAGTATAAAGCTCAAACTATGATTAATTTGCATCAATTTACCATTAAAATTTCGTGATTAAGTTGTTATCTGATATTGCCGACTCGGCGCTGTATCAAGAAAATACCAACGAAGTATGTTTTAATTGTGGCTGTTTACTGGAGTATGTAGGTGGAAAAATGGGAGCCGTGTGGGTTTTCGAGGTGATGGAGGAGTTGTCACCCATCAAGTCTTCCCACCTATAAATAAAATTTTGAGATATAGTGAAAATCTAAGGTTCTGTGGATACCAAAACGAATCAGATCAGAACGGAGTAACTTCTATTCATTTATCTACCCCCCCTTTTTTTTTTTGTGGGGGGGGGTACATCGATAAGATTAAAAGATTTCTCAAGACGCTAGTACTACTGGGCTTCAATCAAGAAATAAAAGCTAACGTGAGATCGAAGTAAATTGTAGTTTCAAGTTTTCCGAGGCCAAGTCGCTTCTTCCCCCATTAATTGATGAGGGATATCGGGGGATCTGCCGTCTTTTCCCACTTCCTCACTCGAGCTAATGGAATGGGCGATGCCCAAACAGCTTTGCTTAAGCTGTATGAGAAAAAAGTCTCATGTACAGTTTACGAAGAGGGAGTTAAAAAGGCTTACCTATCTCACTAAGGTATATGATTGGTTCGAGGAGCGCTTAGAAATTCAAGCAATTGCCGACGATATTACTAGTAAATATGTCCCTCCACATGTGAACATATTTCATTGCTTGGGGGGAATCACGCTGACTCGTTTTTTGGTTCAAGTAGCCACTGGTTTTGCTATGACCCTTCATCATCGTCCGACCGTTACAGAAGCTTCCTCCTCAGTTCAATATACAATGACTGAAGTTAATTTTGGTTGGCTTATTCGGTCTGTTCATCGGTGGTCAGCAAGTATGATGGTATTAATGATGATTTCGCATGTATTTCGTGTCTACCTCACGGGGGGATTCAAAAAACCTCGCGAATTGACTTGGGTTACTGGGGTGACTCCAGCTGTATCAACCGTCTCTTTCGGTGTAACCGGATATTCCTTACCCTGGGATCAAATTGGTTACTGGGCCGTCAAAATCGTAACCGGCGTACCCGAAGCTATTCCCCTGGTAGGACCTTCATTAGTAGAGTCATTACGAGGAAGTGCTAGTGTCGGCCAATCAACGTTAACTCGTTTTTATAGTTTACACACTTTTGTCTTGCCGCTTCTCACTGCTGTTTCTACGTTGATGCATTTCCCAATGATTCGCAAACAAGGCATTCCGGGTCCTTCACGACTTAGTCATAAGTAATAGATTTCGATTTCCAGTTCCTCAATTAGGAGGTTGTTCTGTTGCCGTCGATACTTATTACTAAGCCAAATGATGAGTTATCTAGCGGATTTAGTTATTGTCTCGGACTATTGGGACAAAATAATTGAAGCGTCAAAGGAAAAAATTTGGATTACGGGAGTGTGTGACTCGTCACGAGATGTGTAGGCTATGCAGACGTCTAGTTGGATACTGCCGCAACCGAAGGTGTGTCTCCCTTCCGACCTTTCTTTGGGACTAAGATTCGAAACCTGGATATAAAAACAAAATTTTCGAACTGAGACTAAAGTTGTTTGGAGAATTTTTTCCATGATCGACCCAAAGATTTTGAAAGGCCTCGCGAAACCCCATATATTGAATTGGGATTGTGTGAAGCTTTTAGACATACGGTTTCTAGGAGATGCATACATTTCTTCCGCATCAGAAGCTAATTGTTTGCAGGAGTAGCCGTCGGGGTAAAAAAACGATCTAAAGATATATGTAGCTGAAGTTGTAACAAGTTAAGATCCTATACCGTAGCTCGTAAGTATCTGGTCTTGTATAAACTTGCAACGACGTGACACGTGTGTATGGGATACAAGATAACCCGCGAAGCCTTATTTCATTATTGAGCTGACTCGGATGAGAAGCCGTGTTGCGAAACAATTCTTTTTCCGTGTTCGTCCTCCCTTTATTTGTCAACCTAACCGTTACGGAATAAGATAATTCTACATTTGCTTGAGCCGTATGAGTAGAAATTCTCATGTTCGATTCTTGTGGGGGAATAAAGAATCCATCCCAATAACAAAAAAACCTGACCTGAACGATCCCGTTTTGAGAGCAAAATTAGCTAAAGGTATGGGACATAATTATTATGGAGAACCCGCTTGGCCCAACGATCTTTTATATATATTTCCTGTAGTAATATTAGGAACCATCGCATGTACCGTGGGTTTGGCCGTTTTGGAACCATCAATGATTGGTGAACCAGCAAATCCGTTTGCAACTCCTTTGGAGATATTACCTGAGTGGTATTTCTTTCCCGTATTTCAAATACTTCGGACAGTGCCCAATAAACTATTAGGCGTTCTTTCGATGGCATCAGTACCTGCAGGTTTGCTAACCGTTCCTTTTCCCGAAAATGTCAACAAATTTCAGAATCCGTTTCGGCGCCCAGTAGCTACAACAGTCCTCGCAATTGGCACCGCGGTCGCTATTTGGTCAGGTATTGGAGCAACTTTACCCATAGATGGATCTTCAACTTCGGGGCTTTTCTAGTAGTTTTCCACCTCCTATTAACCTGAGAGATAGTCATATTTAGTCTAGGGAACAATCGACAGCCCCTGGGCTGGTACGAGACTTCCCTAGACTTAGTCATTTTCTTAAGTAGAATTATTCAGTTCTTGGATAATCGATTTCTATTTGTTTACGCCAAAATAATGAGAAATTAAATTTTAATTTACAAGTTTTGTTTAACTCACATTTCCCCTCCGAAACCTCTCGAACTGAAAGTGTAATACACAAGAAAAGTTTAACATGCAAGAGACAAGATCGTTTGTATTAGAAGTGAAATAATTTGGATTTCGCTGCTTGTTCCTACTGATTAATATGCAACTAAGTTTTGGGTAATTTTATGGCGAAATGCTCCCACAAAGCTTTTGACACCTGATCTACAGATTTTTGTCCGAAACTTCTTATTTTTGATGAATCTTCTCGGCTATAATTAAGCAAATCAGCAATTGTGTGTATTTCGGCTTTTTTTAGACAATTAAAGGCTCTAGCTGGTAATTCTAGTTGGTCAATAAAAATATCTGCGGATAGTTTTTCCCCCAGTTCATTCACGTCATAAACTTGTGGAGATGACCCCGCCGAAGCAGAAGAACTTTCACTATCTCCCAAGTAGGAGACGTCTTCGGGTTTCACGTGCAAGAAGGGACTTGATAAGTCTATTAGTTTTTTAGAGGCTTCGGTTATTGCCTCGTCCGGGGTCGGACTACCATTAGTCCATATTTCAGTGAATGATGTTTCTCGCGTCGCTTTACCACTTTCAAATAAATGTACGCTATAATTTACGTTTCGGACAGGCATAGATACAGCATCAACGGGAAATTCTCCATCTTTATATCCATTTGATTTTTCTATGCGGTACCCACAATCTTTTTCAATTTTTGATTCAATATTTACAGATATTGGTTGGGTGATAGTAACTATATATTGCAAGTTGTCAATCGCTTCGACAGAGGGTGGCAACGATGTATCACCCGCAATTACTTCTTTGGGACCAGTTACGGATAAAACTGCTTCTTTAACATCATTGGAGTTGCTCTTAAGTGCAATTTCCCCTAGATTAACTAAAACATCATGTATTGTCTCTTTGATACCCTTTATTGTAGAATACTCGTGCGCAACTCCGTGAAACCTTGCACATGTTATGCCCGTCCCTCGAACTTCCTCTAATGAGGCTTTTCGCATGGCAATTCCCACAGTACTAACTTGGCCCCTCTTGAAGGGAGATACGACAAAACGACCATAATGAAGACGCTTATTTTCTGTCTTAGATTCAACGCATTTCCATTGAATGGCCTGGGTAGAGGTCGATGTTTCGCACGTGAGCATAAAGGAATCCCCTTTTAGTTTTTGTAGAACTACTGGGTGGAGTTAGACACGTCTTTTTCGGGGGGGTCGACAACCATTATATGGCATGGGGGTCACATCACGTACGAAGCTGAGGATTATGCCGCTTCGGCGGATAGCCCGCAAGGCGGTGTCTCTCCCCGGACCGGGTCCACTCATCGCAATTTCTGCTTGCTTCATACCCCGATCCATTGAAGCACGGATAGCATTTTCCGCTGCAGCTTGGGCGGCAAATGGTGTACTTTTACGTGTACCCTTGAATCCGCAGGCACCAGCAGAACACCGAGGAGCTACCTATCCCCGAACGTCCGTGACAGTAATAATGGTATTATTGAAACTTGCCTGGATATGAGTAACCCCCTTCTGCACTCCGCGCTTTACCTTTCGTGAACGAATTTTCTTTGAATTAGTTGACATAGTTGATTGATTATTCATATTTGAAGACTGTTATTAATTGTTAATTGGTTCTACGTCTGAAGATTCTGACTACCCCTGCCTCTGCTTATGCTTTGGATTGCAACGAATTACCATGATTCGTCCACGTCTACGAATCAATCGACACTTTTCACATATTTTGCGAATGGAGGCACGAATTTTCGTAGCTACAACCTTAAATTAGTTGGATAAATCTATTGATAGATTTGAGATGTGTTCTCCCCTTTTATCAATTTGAGAGAAAAAAATTGAGCAGGCAGGTAATTGCTAGATGATCGCACCGACATCAAACTCTAATGATTGTTACTTGTCTGTTTACTTCGAAGTCGGTAAATGGTACACCCTTTGGTAAGATCATAAGGACTTAATTCGACTCTTACCCTATCTCCTGGTAATATTCTTACATAATTCCGTCAGATCTTTCCCGATATATGAGTCAAGACTTGGCATCCATTATCCAGACACGCTCAAGACATGGCATTGGGAAGCGATTCCGTAACTGTACCCTCTATGTCAATAGGATTCCGCTTTTTCATCATTCGAACTAACCCCCCCCCCCGTAATTAATAGATTTACTTAAGAAATTGCTAACTCAGTTGATATTGCTAATAGCTTATCTGAAACGTAATCATTTTAAAAACAACTGATTTTCAGTTGAAAAGAAGTTTCCAAATTACCAAATTACCAAATGTGGCGTAAAATTTCCCCCCCGATTTTTTCTTGTCGAGCCTCCCGATCTGTAATAAGTCCACGAGATGTCGATGAAATTGCAATTCCCATACCGCCCAATATTTTGGGAATTTGTCGACGATCGGAATAAACTCTCAATCCAGGCTTGCTAATGCGTCTGATAACTGCAATATAGGGGTCTTTCTTCTTACCGAGATATCTCAACCTCACATCCGAAAATTCTTTCCCATTATCCTTGTGCTTCACAGCATTTTCTACGAAGCCCTCTTCTGCCAAAATTTGTACGATGCGTTCGGCCATTTTAGTCGCAAGTATCCTGATCATAGCTTTTTTTCTTGTGTTTCCGTTTCTTATGGCAGTAAGTGCGGTGGAGATGGCGTCGTTATTCGTGAAATATCAATCAGTAGTTTTTGTAGTTATCAATACCAGAATGATTCCTAACCTCTTTTTTTTTTTTTATTCTGTCTCCTCTAATTTAATTTCGTGTATTTGGGATATTTAGTTTAGATACATCTGACAAATTTTTAAACCAAGTTTTTTCATTAGAAAATTTTGGCTTGAAAATTTGTCAAACTGATTATGCTAAATTACTGCAATCACTTATTTTTGTAACACCTCGGGGGCTAAAGAGACTACTCTGGCAAAATTATAATCTCTCAATTCCCTAGCGACTGGACCGAAAATCCTAGTCCCCCTAGGATTTCCTTCCTGGTTGACGACAACGGCCGCGTTGTCGTCGAATCCAACAATCATTCCGTTACATCGTCTTATCCCTTTACGAGTACATGCTGCCACCGCCCTAACCACTTCTGATCTTTTCAGAGACATATTGGGTACCGCTTCTTTGACTACAGCTACTACGACGTCACCTGTACCTGCATATCTGCGGTTGCCAGTTCCCAACACTCGAATACACATTGACTTGCGGGCTCCGCTGTTGTCTGCTACATCTGAATAACTTTGAGTTTGAATCGTTTGGTAATCGAGAAAAATAATAGGTTTACTTGTAGTATATCCGGGTGAAAAGAGATATATTCCACCAAAAAATTTGGGGGAATAAGTGAATTACAGTTATTGCAATTAGTATGACCCAATCGGTAAGGTATATTCGCTTTAGTGACAATCGGGGTAATGCTTAAGACATGACGTTGCTGTCGCTGTCACCGCTATTACTCCCCCTTAGACCATTTGCTTTTCTACTTCTTCGTCTTTAACAAGCATCACGATTCTGCAGTAGTTACTACTCGAGTAGGCATGGGCATTTTGTGGGCAGCCATCGCCATAGCAGTTTTGGCTACATCCTCCGATACCCCACCCAATTCATAAATTATTCGGCCTGGTTTAACTGCGGATACCCAGTATTCCGGAGATCCTTTGCCCGACCCCATACGCGTCTCCGCGGGTCTCATGGTGATGGGTTTGTCGGGAAAGATGCGTATCCATAGTTTCCCACCTCGACGAGCATAGCGCGTTATTGCCCTCCTCCCCGCTTCTATTTGTCTAGCCGTAATCCAAGCAGGTTCGAGAGCCTGAAGAGCAAATTTTCCGAAGGAAATAGCGTTGCCACGACTAGAGATTCCCCCCAATCTTCCTCTATGTTGCTTACGATATTTAGTTCGTCTGGGGTTACAGTCGATATCGATAGAATTTGTCAATCTCTGATACAGAACCGGACGTGGAAGTCTCCTCCCAGCCAGCTCCTCATAAATTTACTATCAATTTGTATATTTTGCAAACTTACTAACTATTTCTCCGTCATTTTATCCTTCTTTTTTTTTTTCCGATTTTCATTTCATTTATAAGTAGCAGTTCAAATGTTACTTGGTACTAAATCCACGGGCGAAAATAAGCTCGATCTTATAATTTATTTTCTGCTTTTGAGGTATGGGCTTCTTTCGCCATCCCATCTACCGAATCTCGATATTAATTAACTGAATAATAAAAATGAGATTCAGAAGTCTTCTCGTTGTTTCAGTCCCTTATAACAAACGTTTTGGTTCCCCCCCGGCGACGGAGCTTCCCACCCCATCTCAATTTCGTTGAGTCAACGTTCCTAGCATTAATTGACTCAAAGCTCTACTTCAGATATTGACAATTTGAAAATTGTGCTACATCACGCAGCTTCTCGGGAGTTGAGCGGTTAACCATACGATTTCGACAAATAAAAATTTAATTATTTTGATTTTTATTTGTCGAAGTAATCATAAATTGGTATTGGTTTCAGCTTCTCCATAAAAAAACTTTTCATGGATAGAAATTTCATTTTCGATGAGATAACCTGACCCTATCTTCGGCATTCACTTATTTAGTATTCGAAAATAGGCGGTCCATTGCCCCACCAATTAGTTTCTTTTTTACGGATAAAGAGATGTTGCTTGAACGAGTCGCACACTAAGCATAGCAAAGATCTTTTGGAGTTTGAAGTGAAATAGATTGAAACTAGAGTGGGATTAAGCTGAACCAGGTTACGTCAAAATTTATCAAATAGTTTTTATTTCATTGGGTGGGGATCAACCAGTACCCCGAAATATCCAGGTCTTTATGCCTAAAACCCCATAAATCGTCTGAGCCGGGTGGTAGGAATAACCTACACGGGCTTTGATAGTTTGGAGGGGGACTCTACCTTCCCTAGCCCACTCAACCCGAGCCATCTCACTACCGTTGAGTCGTCCGGCTATTTGTATCTTAATACCTCTGTCGCTAGTTCTTCCAACCAGTTCGATAGCTTTTTTCATAGTTCGTCGGAAGGGAACTCTATTTTTCAATTGTAAGGCAACATGCTCCGCCAATATTTTTGGTTCCCCATAGGGTTGGGTGACACTACTTAGTATTACTCGGAGCTTCCGACTTTCGATCCCTAAGATGTTTTCAATATCGCCCTTCATTTGACTAATCCCCAAGCTTTGTTCCTCAATGAGTAAATCGGGAAACCCCGTATGTATATCAACCCGAATGAGATCTGTTTTCCGTTGGATTTCGATATGTCCAACTCCGCCATAGTTTGTGGAGTCCTTCATATGTTTCGCAATATACCTTTCGACAGAGGTGCGTATCTGCCTATCCCCTTCAAGAAACTTTGGATAATCTCTTGTCTGTGCGAACCAATAAGAATAATGCTTCTAATTTACACCGAGTCGAAAACCGAGTGGATGAATCTTTCGTCCCGTATCTATTTCTCCTCAACTCAATATTAAATTATTTCGTACTTAGTAATTTTTTTGTGGTTCTATTTAACTTTTCAACACGTTCCAATTAGTAAGTATCTTGCATAGAGTCATCTTTCCATCTCTCCAACAAAATTGGAGTTTGGCTTAATGATTACTTTACATATGGGTTTCTTTATCGGGTAACCTCGGCCTTGGGCTCGGGGGCGGAACCTTTTCAAATATGTAGAATTCTCGACTCAGGCCTCGCTGATGAACAAATCGGATTTATTCAATCTGAAATTGGTATTGGCATTTGCCGCTGCAGAAAGAATCAGTTGCGATATTAGATGACACGTCTTATAAGGCATAAATTCGGGTAATACAGGTGCTTTTCCATATGAACAACCCCGGATTCGATTAACAACCCGTCGTATTTTGATAGCTGACACACGGATATTCCTTCCTAGAGCTCGCGCTCCGATTTCTGATTTCTTCTTGTTTTTCATGAAGTATAATTTCCTAATCATCGACGAGATCCTTTATCATTTTTTGCATGTCCCCTAAAATTCCGAGTGGGTGCAAATTCCCCCAATTTATGACCTACCATGCGATCAGTTACATATATAGGTAGGTGTTCCCGCCCATTATGAACGGCAATGGTGTGACCGATCGTGATGGGTACGACTGCAGACGCGCGAGACCAAGTTAGAACCAATTTTCTCTCCCTTCGTATATTAAGGTTTTCAATTTCTCGTATTAAATGATTAGCTACAAAAGGACCTTTTTTTGATGAACGTGCCGTAGCCGATTAACCCCCTGCTTAATATTTCCATTTATCAGAAACCTTTACGTCGACGAAGTATGAGGGGGTTGCTGTATTTTCCACTTCTCCGACTTCTTCTTCCAAGCGCGACATGCCCCCAAGGGGTTGACGGCTTCTTCCTACCAATCGACGTCCTGCCCTCCCCCCCTCCGTGGGGATGATCCACAGGATTCGTAGCTGAACCTCTCACTTTAGGCCGTCTCCCTAACCAGCGCTTGGATCCAGCTTTTCCCAAGCCTTCGTTGTTGATATCAACGTTTCCGACCCGTCCTATACTTGCTAGGCAACTTTGAGATATTAAACGAATTTCGTTGGAAGGTAGTCTTAGTGTAGCGAGTTGACCTTCTTTTGCAACTATTTTTGCTGCTGCGCCAGCAGCTCTGACCGATTACCCGCCTTTCCCAAATTTTAATTCTACATTATGTATAATGGTACCTAAAGGTATTCTGGCCGAGGTAGACCCCCCCTCCTCTTACTCCTCCTCAAGGGGTAGAAAACGACTGGGGAAGACCCCTTCCCAAACTGTACAAGCTTCTTTCGAAGCATACAGCTTTCCGGATATCAGAGGCGCCGCCGTTGGGTTTTGTCCCGGTAGTACCAAACTTGAAAAGCCAACTAATTTTTGGGCCATCTATATATTGCATTGTATCCTTGGCATTTTTGCCTGCATCTGGCTTTCTTCCAAAGATCCAGTATCTTTTGAGAACTTAGCGGCAGAATTGGTGACTTCGATGATTCGCGTCAGCATTAGTCAATGCCTGGGATAACTTAGGAAACCTCTTTTTTCTTTTCGGTATTGACGTAATTTCAGTTCTACGCATTTACTTCACCCTTTCTGTCATTCTGTGGCTTCGATTTTGCCCCTGACTGCCAAATCGAATGTCTTGAATTCGTACTTTCCGCGCCTCCAGTATACGCATGGGGTGCCCTCTGATTGTCGCTACAACTTTGAGATTATCTATTCGTTTTCCATATTATCTTACCTCTGCAAATTTTAATTGCTTCAGGCTCTAGTTTAGCACGCGCTGCTGTCCCTATTTGGTTACCCCAACCAGGTTTACTCCATATTACTTAATAAGTTCGAAGTAGTGCCAGGTTTACGGGCCCAGCTTACAACCCGATCGATTAATTTCGGAATACGCGAATCAAGTATTCAACCCGCACTCAGGGGTAGGGCATTTCCGATTGAAACGGATGCGTCAGGACCAGATGTCACAATATCTCCAACCCCTATTCCTCGTGGGTGCAAAATGTATCTTTTATCACCATCTGTATATTTGATCAAGCAAATGAAGGCGTTGCGGTTGGGGTCGTATTCGATACTGGCTACTCCTCCGGGAACATTCAGTTTATCTCGCCGAAAATCAATTTCACGATATAAACGCTTGTGTCCGCCCCCCCTATGTCTACTGGTGATGATTCCACCATTGTTGCGACCACTTCTAGATATTCTATGGTAAGTTAACTGCTTGTGGGGCTTGGATTCCGTCGTTTCCCCGAATTGCAAAATGGCCCGGTTCCGGGTGCCTGGAGTATACGCCTCATATAGTCATATGGCCATACTTATTCTTCCTCTTTATTTTTCTGCATAATCTTTTATTTGATAGGGAGACAAACTTTCCTTACGTATTAGTTTAGTTTAGTTTAGAAATAATGGAATGAGGTAATTAGCTCGAAGTCTAGTAATCATTTTTTTTATACTTTTAGAATTCGAACTTGATTTCTTTCTCTTCCTATGTCTCACTCGACTACTATTGATACCTTCTACTTTAACATCGAAAAACTGTTCAATCCAATTTTTCATTTCGGTTTTAGTTAACTTCGAGTCTACATGGAAAGTATATTGATTTTGTTGCAACAAACGAATAGACTTCTCGGTAATTAATTGGTTTTTCAATTTCTCCGTAATATCCTTCTCGCTTTGTCCATTTTACCTCAATTCTTTCTGTTTCTTCTTCTAACTCCTGTATAGTCTATTAATTTGACTTCACCCACCGCCATCTCCGGATTTACTTGTTTCGGAAATAGACTTCCGAGTTATCCGTTTCTTTGACCATCTCTCCTTTCTACTTGCATCCAACAGGAGTTGAACCCGTGAATTCGCCAATTATGAGTTGGGTGCTTTAACCGCTCAGCCATGGATGCCGATCGAAGATAATTGTAACACGGTTGGTGAAACAATGTCAAGGAACGAAAAAAGTCGCAATTTGTCTCTCCCGCCTAGCGTGTGTGCCTACCAACTCAACAAGTAGTTTCAGTTGTTGAAAGGATTCCGGTGAAAAATGAAGAAGGACAAACAAGCAAGAAAGAATTCGAGACGAAACTGCTGGTGGGTAATCTAACCAAATGATGAGGGATTCCTCGAGAAGTTAACAATTAGTCCTCATATTGAATGATTATGAATTATTCAAGGAAGAATGGGTTTGAAACATACACGAGGGAGGTTCTGGGAGCAATATCAGTTGTGAATCTCTTACGAACCAAGAGCCGTGTGAAGTAAGAATTTCATGCACGGTTCTGAATGAGCGGAAAGATCGGAAATCTTCTTTTCGACTCTGACTCTCCTATACCAGTCGTTGCTTTTTTCTCTGTTACCTCTAAAGTAGCAGCTCCAGCTTTATTTACGCGACTCTTCGGTATCATTTTTCCACATCTATCTAATGAGTGGCATATCGTGGTAGGATTATTAGCTACTTCTAGCATGATATTAGGAAATCTAATTGCCGTTACTCAAATAAGCATGAAACGTATGCTAGCTTATCCCTCTATAAGCCAAATTGGATATATTATGATTGGAGTACTTGCTGCAGACCCGGAGAACGGTTATGCAAGTATGATAACTCATACGTTTATTTATATACTCATGAATCTGGGAACTTTTGCTCGTATCACCTCATTCGGTTTACGAACCGGAACTGATAATATTAGGGATTACGCGGGATTATACATGAAGGATCCTGTTCTAACATTCTCTCCGGTTTTACGTTCACCATCCCTAGGGGGTATCCCTCCACCATCCGGTTTTTTCGGTAAACTCCATCTCTTTTGGCATGGATGGAAAGCTGGTTCGTACCCATCAGTTCTGGTAGCGCTCGTCACAAGTGTCATTTCTATCTACTATTATCTTAAAATAATTAAATTAATGTTCACTGGGAAGAGTGGGAGGGGCGATGCATCCACAACTTATATACGAAATTCATTAGTTTCTCCATCAATTTCAAGAAGTTCTATTGAAATAGCTATGATCATTCGTGCACTAGCATCAATCCTATCGGGTATATTAATAGATCCCATTATCGGGATCACACGGAATACTTTATTCTAGACTCACTTCTTGTTATTCTAGACTCACTTCTTGTTATTCTAGACTCACTTCTTGTTATTCTAGACTCACTTCTTGTGACGCGAACTTTTTTTTTTTATTTTTCGAATGATTTTTATTAGAAGCCGGTTCTGCTGTCCCAACTAGTCTGTCTCCGCAACTTACGAAATAATTATATCTTCTTCGGTAATTGATCCTGACATTCTCCTATCTAGCTTGGATTTGTCTTTTCGCACCCGGAATCACTTGCTAGGAAAATGATCACCCGTCTACTCCGGAGGAGATATAAGTATTTTCGCGCGATGCACAGCTGGGGTTGGGCAGTGACAACCCATGCCGCTACATCCAAGTATTTAGGCAGAAAGAGAATGCCTATCTTTTTTGTATCTTCATATGTTATTATTTTATTGATACTGAAAATAAGATTTGCTTGCGAGGCAGGCGTGGGCTTGTCAGGTCGTGAAAGAGAAACTCTCTGTAGGAAGAGGGAATCAACCACCCCTTTAGGGATGATTGATTGCGGGCGAGAATAGATTCGAACCCTCGGCCGTCGTCAGTATGAAGTGGAACCTTACCACTCCATGAAGAAGCAATGAGTAATGGAAAGGGTCCAGGTACCTCGTCTAAACCTGACCCGAGTGGAGCCTCCCAGTTAGTAAATTTGGTAAAAAAGAGATGAAAATTCGGTTCAGCAGTTGACAGGCATATAGATATACTCGTATAATAGGATTGGTGAGCGTAACTCCACCGCGCCTCTCTGCTTTGAAAGAAGGGTAGGCATACTAGACTCAAAATGTAGTACCGCGTGGTACGTAGGTTCGAATCCTACGCGAGGCGTCCAGAGGTCTCGCATTTCTGGAAGAAGTCTCCCGACTTCTCGCTTCTCACCAATGGAACCCAAAATTGTTACTTGGTCGACTTCCATGCTTGTCTCCTCGGGTGAAGTAGCACTGGTCTCCTTGACTCGAGAGACGAGTGGGTCCTATTGCAGAGATATGTGAGGCAGTAAGTCCCACCTTTTCTTCTTCGTCTTTCCGAGCCAAGACTGGGACGGCAAATCCCACCACCCGAAAGTATTGGAGCGAGACCCAAACCTCAAGGAATAGTCTTACAGATACAGAAGGGGGAGAAAAAATAAAAAAAAAGGACGACTGAGATATGAACGTGATTCCTCCAAAAAATTTGAATGTAAATGAGATGAACCAAAAATCTTAGTAGTTGGTTGCTTGGTGTCTCATCAAAC